TTGGAAAAAATAAGATACCTCATTTAGCTATTATTGGAGATATAAAAAAAGTTTTACAACAATTGTTAAAACATTCAAATTCAGTAACTCCTTTATATGACGCAACACAAACTAGATTTTGGCGAGAAAGAATTTTAAAATGGAAAGAGCGTTATCCATTAATTATTCCAAACGTAGATACCGGTTTATCACCTCAGCAAATTGTAAATCGTTTAGCTGAACTTCTTCCAAATGCCTATTTTACTACAGACGTTGGTCAGCATCAAATGTGGGCAGCCCAATTTCTAAAATGTAATCTTAGAAAATGGATGTCAAGTGCTGGGTTAGGTACTATGGGTTATGGTTTACCAGCAGCAATAGGAGTTCAATTAGCATTTCCCAATTCAAATGTAGTTTGTATTAGTGGAGATGCTAGTTTTCAAATGAATCTTCAAGAGTTAGGAACAATAGCACAGTATAATCTACCCATTAAAATCTTTATTTTAAATAATCGTTGGCAAGGTATGGTACGACAATGGCAACAGTCTTTTTATGATGAAAGATATTCACATTCCTCTATGAAAGATGGTATGCCAGACTTTGTTAAACTCGCTGAGTCTTATGGAATTAAAGGGTGCCGTATAAAAACAGTTGAAGAATTTCAAAAAATAGAAAATGATATTGTTTTAGCAAACCAACCATTATTGATTGACTTTGATGTAACCGAAACTGAAAATTGTTATCCAATGGTTGCACCAGGTAAAAGTAATTCACAAATGATCGGATTAAGTAATGAATCATCTCTGCAGACTACTACTAAAAAAATATTTATTTAAATAGGCCGAGTTGGATTTGAACCAACGTAGGCTGAGCCAGCGGATTTACAGTCCGCCCCCTTTAACCACTCGGGCATCGACCCTACTTTTATTAAATTATGCACTAAACCAATATATTTATAAATCTAATGCTTAAAGCATTAGATTTATAAATATGTCGAATAAAGAGCTATACCAATTGCTGCTACAATACTACCAATTAAACCACCACTAAAGAAGCCCTCTGAAAATTTTTGCCAGCCTAAAATAGTATCTAGTTCGCTTGTTCCTTTAATCTGAGGTAATTCTTGTGTTTTTTCTGAACCTACCATTTGTTGTACAAGTTTAACAATAAGAGCGTTATCATAAACGTCGTAAGTAACTTGGCCGTAAATTGATAATCCTACAGTTAAAATTAATAATAACGTTATAGCGGCAAGAAGACCTGCAGCTAACGAAGTAAGTGAAAATTCTGCAGAGCGCAATGGACCATAAGTGTAAAACGGTCCTATAAGAAAGTAACCATGTGTAAAACCAATTTCAGCTCCTCTTGAAAGTGGTGTTAGCCCTGGTCGATAAGCTGGAAGAACTTTTAGATAAGCCCTTGTAAAAGCCGAAGTAGTAATAGGTGTTGCTAAATGACCTACGAAGGGATCTTGCCTGTAAGGCTTGATGAAACTGACCATAATCTTTCTCTATTTTATTTACCAGAATTATTATAGCATACAAAAAGCTAAAAATAGCTTTTTTTTTACAAAGTGACTTAAAACTTTTTATATTTTTTATTTTGTTATAATATATTAACATCTTAGTATATAAGCTAAAAGTTTAAAGCTAAGAAAAATTATCAATAAAAAAAGAAAAGGTTTGTTAGATATGGTAATAATCAGCTACTATTTAGTTCTACTAGTTTTTTCTATAGCAACAGCATCCGCGGTATTTTTAGGTTTGAAATTAGTAAAACTTATTTAGAATCCAAGCTTTAGCAAATCTTTATCTTATGGAATAAAAAAACCCGTAGATAAAGATTTGTCTAAAAATTCTTAAATATTTTTTCCTAATTTTTTAATTTTAATAAAAGTCAAGCTTAAATTGAGTTTGATAAATTTAAGAAAGTAAAACAGCCTTATGATAACAGTTTTTCATTGATATATTTATACATAACTTATCTAAAAAGTTAAAATTGTTATGCTATTAAAACTATCTTTTCAAACTTGGTATATACATTCTTTAAGTGTAATCGATTGGTTAATTTTTATTGAAATATTTTGGCAATATGCATATCAGATAAAATCAAAAGCCCTCATACGTTTTATACCCTCATTAACCTTGTTTTTTCTTAGTGCAATTTGTATTTTAAGTTGGCATTACTTTTTAAATCTTGAAACACTAAATTGGTTAATAGGTTTTCAATCAATGCTTACTTTTATTGGAAATTTTAGTTTAATTTTTGCAACTTGGAGAAAAAATGTTAGAGTTTAACGAAGATGAATGGCAAATAAGTTTACCAGGGAACAACCAGTTCCAGAACTACATTATTCCAACTATTTTATTAGTCGCAGGTATTGGAGCCTATAGTTATACAGGATTTTGTTCAGTATTTTCTGATTTATATGTTGTACATATTCTACACTCAGTTCCAACTAAACCACTTTTAACAGGATTTGGTGCCCAAAGTTTTAGTTTATTAAGTTATGGGAGTGGTGCACTGGTTTTAGGAGGTTTTCTTTTGTTTTCTGCTTTATTAGACATAGGTGCTGGATCGATCAGGTTTGATAAAAGTAATCAACAAATAACACTAGCTTTCAAAGGTTACCCAGGGAAAAATGAACGAATATTTTTTTCTTACAGCTTTAAAGAACTCCAGTGTATTAAAATAATGTATACTGAAAGTCCAGTACGTAGACAAGGGTTGTTTCTTGTTTTAGAAGGAAATAGAGAAATTCCGATTTGGTCTACACAGGATCCTTCAAAGTTTATTCTTTCAGAGTCTTTTATTACAAATTTAGGCCTAGAAATGGGATTTAACACAGAAATTGTTGATAGGACTAAGTAAAATAAGAAAACAGTGTCATACTTACAACAATTTTGTATAATATTTGTTGTCAGGTAGCGGGTATAGTTTAGTGGTAAAACTTCAGCCTTCCAAGCTGACTATGGGGGTTCGATTCCCCCTACCCGCTCTAAGTATGAAAATATAGAACCCGAAATGATTGATATCTTCTTCAACTCTAAATTGTTGTATGGCAGGTTCTACTGGCGAACGTCCATTTTCAGACATTATTACTAGTGTAAGATACTGGATTATACATAGTATAACTATTCCTTCTTTATTTGTTTCGGGTTGGTTATTTGTTAGTACTGGTTTAGCTTATGATGTTTTTGGAACACCAAGGCCTAATGAGTATTTCGCACAAGATCGTCAACAAGTTCCACTTGTTAACGATAGATTTAATGCGAAACAAGAATTAGATGATTTAACTAAAGGACTATAAATATGATCAGAAACACAAACCAACCTGTTGTTTATCCTATTTTTACGTTTCGTTGGTTAGCAGTACACGGATTAGCAGTACCAACGATCTTTTTCTTAGGCGCAATTACTTCAATGCAATTTATTCAACGTTAGGAGCAAATTAATGTCGACAAATACACCAGGACCAAATCCAAATTCAAGTCCGGTAGAGTTAAACCGTACTTCGTTATATTGGGGTCTTTTACTTATTTTTGTTTTAGCTGTTTTATTTTCGAGTTATTTCTTTAATTAGTCTTTTTAACATAAAAAAAAGATTCTTCTTATAACTTAACTAGGAATTCCATTTTTAATTTACGGAGAAAGTTATTATGGCAAGTGCTGGGCGTGTTCCGTTGTGGCTTGTAGCTTTTGTTGCAGGTTTAGGAATTATAACTATTGTTGGAGTTTTTATATATGGTTCTTACTCAGGTTTAGGATCATCACTTTAAACCATTTAGGATACTACAGCTTTATTAAAACTGTAGTATCCACTAACCTTTTAAAATTTGTAAGTTGTTGGATCAAAAACTTCTCTATTTTCTTTTTCAATATAAAGAAATAACGCTATAATCGAAAAAAGCGGAAGTACTAAACCTACAAGGGGTACAAAAAAGCTAGGTAATAAATCTAATGACATAAATTTCCTCCTCTTATAGTATTATAAGTATGGTATTCTAAGTAAACTATTATAATCAACTTGTTGTATATTTAATAGAATTTTTAAATTATTATATTTGCTATTGATAAAATTGAATAGGTTAAAGAAGTAGCAGTTTGAAGCCCAATTCGAATACCTTTTAAGGAATCTAAAATTCCTGAATCAATTATATTTTTTACTTTATTTTGTTTGATATCATATGATAGATATATATCTTGGACTTTTGCTAAACTTTCTAATTTACTTAAAGACTGGGGAAGTAATGTATTTTTATCAACTTGACATTCTATTAGCGTTTGAATAGGTTTAACTAAAGAATTAATAACTAATTTACTTCCATTAACAGAATTTCCATATAAATTACTTCGAGACCAATTTTCAAGTTCTTCTGTTAATTGAAGAAAACTTAACCCACTACCGGGTAAAACTCCTTCGTAAAGACATGCACGCGCACCCAATAATCCTATTTCACTTCTAGAGCGTAAATCAGAACTTTCAAGTTCAGTAGTACCTCCGATCTCAATAAGAGCATTGGTACCTGTAAAATTTCTTCTTCTTTCTTCTCTTTTTTCATTTTCATAGTCAGAATCACTAAAGAGAATTTGTTGTTTTAAATCGTGACATTTTCTTTCTATCAATTCTTCTTTTAATCCAGATTCGGCCCAAAAAATGCTTTTAGTTTTTGTTAAAAGAACTTTGTTAACTTGTCCTAAATTAGATTTTTGCATAGATTTCCAATCTCTAGATGATACAATTAATTTCGCATTTGTATAGAGAGCTAAATCTTCTAAGACTGTTTTGTCAAATAAAAATGTTTGAGGTACTTTTACATAAGCTATATCTAATATGCCATTAATTTTATTTAAGATTAATGTAGATAATGCTTGTTCATCAATATCGGAACTTATAATAACGAGAGATCTTTTTTCATAAATTATAGGTTCCAGTAGACGAATTAAGTAATTATCATCTAATGTAATTTTCTGTAAGCTAACTAAAATATAAGGATTTTTAAATTGAACCATTATATTTTTTTTATCAGTTGTAAAATAAGGTGAAAAATAACCTCTGCTTATTTGCATACCTTTTTCTAAAACTAAATTACTTTTTTTCCCAGTTTCTGTTCTTATTTTTAGTTGACCAGTTTTACCAATTCTTTCGAATGCTTCTTTAAATATATTAACAAGATTTTCGTCTTGTGGGATATATCTTTCTAATACTTTTTCCCAAAAAATTTCCGTTGAAATAGGTAAACTTTTGTCATTTAAAACTTTTAAGGCGTAATTAAGAGTTTTTGTAATGCCAATCTTTGTTTCTAATGAGTATGTATTTTGAGTTAAACTCTTAAAACCATTTAATACTAGATAAGCTAAAATTAAGAAGAATGTTTTTGTTCCATCTCCACTTATACTATTTATTTTTTGAAAACAATCTTCTAACATGAGAAAGATTAAATTTTCTATTTCGCTAGTAGTACGAAGGTTAGAAACTATTTTTGAACCATTCTTAAAAAGTTGGGGATTTGATAAATTTTTTTTATCAAAAATAATATTTTTTCCAGAGGGTCCGTAAGTTTCTTTTAATAATAATTCAACTTTTTTAATCCCATTTTCTATATATATTTGTACAAAATCCGATGATATAATAGCATGAGCATTATTTTTTTTCACTTTTTAACTCCTCACGAATTAATAAGATTCTAGTTAACTATAAGCTGGGGCGGGAGGATTCGAACCTACGAATGACGGAGTCAAAGTCCGTTGCCTTACCACTTGGCGACGCCCCAAAAGGATAGTTTCTATTTATAGAAATAAAAACTATCATAATTTGTTGTAAAAAGCTTTGACGAGCTAGGAGGGATTTGAACCCCCGACACTATGGTTCGTAGCCATATGCTCTATCCACTGAGCTACAAGCTCTTATTCTATAATTTACCATAAATTTTTAAAAATTTGTATGTATATAGACATATAATTTCTTTATGATATTAAAAATAAAATTTGAAGTTAATTCAGATTTATTAGATGATTTAATTCCTAATTTTGTTAGATTTACTTCGTCAATAAACGAAGAAACTTCGACAATCACATTAAATTTCTACAATCCTTTAAAACTACTTAATTTAAACTTACTAATGGTTGAAAAAAAATCAATAAAAGCAACCTTATTGTTAGATTGTAACTTTAAATATACAACAAAAGATATCAAAATTATCTGGGTGAAGGGAAAACCTTTTATTTTGCAGGTAGTTTTCCTATTGACATCAAAAATAGAGTCTAAAAAATTAAAAATTTATTTAGAAAAAAATAACCTTTTAAATTGAAACTAAAAATTAGTTTCAATTTAAAATTAAATATCAGTTCTAAACAATACTACTAATATTTATGGTTTACATTAACGTCTAGAATAATACTCAACTACAAGTAGTTCATTTACTGGAAGTCTAATATCTTTACGGTCGACAACTTTTTTTACTCCACCTTTTAATTGTTTTAGCGATCCTGCTAAATGATAAGGAAGAAATTTTCTTCTTTTCGAATTTGTGTTTTCTTCAACTATTTCTCGTATTGTTTTTGTATCAGAAAGTTGAATACCGTCCCCAGGTTGACATTGAAAACTTGGAATTGTCACTACATGATCATTGACTTTAACATGACCATGTGAGACTAGTTGTCTAGCTGATAAAATTGTTGGAGCAAGACTTAATCTAAAAACTATGGTATCTAGTCGCATTTCTAAAAGTTGAAGAATTATAAGACCAGTAGAGCCTTTAATTCTTCTAGCTTCTTTTACATATCTAAATAATTGAGACTCTGTAATACAGTAGTTAAATCGAAGCTTTTGTTTTTCTTCTAATCGCATCCTAAATTCTGATCGACGAACTTTTTTACGACTATAACCATGTTGCCCTGGTAAAGTGTTCTGACGTTTTTTATTTCGTACACGCTTTCTTGTTAAATGACTTAACTGAACACCTAACCTTCTTTGAAGTCTTAAGCGCGGTCCTCGGTATCGAGACATAGTTAAAATTACTCCATGTTTTGTTATAAATACAAAAAAAGTATAATGAAAATATTACAACCGTCAATATCTAGAATAACTTATAAAATCTTTACAATAATATTGTTATACAGATTAAACTGGTGGGCGTAGCCAAGTGGTTAAGGCAATGGGTTGTGGTTCCGTCACGCGCGGGTTCAAATCCCGTCGCTCACCCTATTACTAACTATTGTTTTAAATTCTTTTCGTTGATAAAATTTATTAGAATTAAACATAATTTTAAAAATAAAGTTGACTCGATTTTATATATTGATTAATACTATTTAAAATTTGGTAGCTTTTTATGTTAAGGTGTATACAATGCAAACTCTTCCTATTATAAAAAATCGCTTAATCAAGCTTTGTTTTTTTGTTAGTTCTTATAAAAATAATTTACCTTATTATACATTTATAATAAAAACACTTAATACAGGTAATCGTAAAATTTTATCTTTACTCTACTTGATTTTTCCTTTAAAAAATCTGACAGCAAAATTATTTCTAATTCTTTTTTGTTCAATAAATATTTGTACTTCGTTTTTAGGAAATACAAACAAACTTTTTTTTGTTTTTGGGCGACTAGGTTTATTAATTTTGCATCATTTTATGGTTTTTTATGAGGTTATTTTATCGCTACGATTTGTAATGGAATGGTACCCAAGCATAAACTTGACTGAGGGTGGTATATTTGAACAAATAATATTTAATTTATCTGAACCTTATTTTAAAGCATCTGAAGAAATTTTACCTAAAGGGTTATCTGCAATTTTCGCTTGGCTTTTAATTGAACAAATAAAGTCTTTTATTTCTAGATTTTATAGGGTTCTAACAACGTACTGCGACAATAATATTGAAATTATAGATATATTAACTCTAGCCTTATTTGGTGAAAAAATCTTACCAACTTAAATAACGTATTTTTACTAAAAATAAAGAAAAGCTCAAAAAAATGTTAAAAATTAGATTAAAAAGATGTGGTAGAAAAAAATTACCAAGTTATCGAATTGTTTTAGTAAGGAGTCAGGCAAGACGAGATGGTCGAGCTATAGAAGAATTAGGTTATTATAACCCTATAAGTAACGAACTAGTTTATAATCAAGATCGAATAAAACTTCGTTTATCACAAGGTGCCAAACCTACTTTAACAGTTAAAAATTTTTTAATTAAATCCGGTGTTATTGAGAATCTACGTAAAATTAATTAAAATCAAAATAATAAATAATCAGTTATTTTATTAATCTAAAGTATTTCTTATAAAATTAAAAAAAACCAAAGACAGTCAAAAAGGATAACTTTATGGACGTTATTGCTCTAGGTTGGTCAATGGTGCTAGTTGTATTTAGTTTTTCACTAGCAATGGTGGTCTGGGGTAGAAACGGTTTTTAATTTTTTGAATTTGGACTTGATTTATGCAAGAAATATTAACTGTAGGTGGAATTGCTTTTGGAATAACAATTATCGGTCTTTCGCTTGGTTTTTTACTTTTAAGAGTACAAGCAAAATAGGTAAACTTTTATTCTCCTTTAAAAAAAAGGAGAATAAAACCCTTTTTATTTTATGAGTGTTATATTAAATGTAATCTTTTTATCTCAAGTTTTATTATTAACTATACTAGTTATTTCTCGTAATCCAGCACGATTGCCTGGCTTTGAAAAAGCAAGAAATCAAGGCTTAGACAAAACAATCATTTTTATAGTTAGCACCTTAATAATTACATTGTTTGCGTTTAAATGTCACTAGTGTATTAATATGTGAGTATTTTTTAACCAATAAAGTTGTTATGAACAGAATGGATTGGTTTGTTTTATGCCCTGTTCCTCGAGACCAGAGACCTTTTTACGAATATATAAAACGAAAAGACTCTAGTATATTAGGTTGGGTAAGCTTAAATGAGTCAAATTACGCCCGTAGGTTTTTTTTAAGTCTTACAGGTATATTTAGTATTACGTTACCTTTGACATCCTGGTTTATTTCAATAGTTTATTATCCTTATCAAACAATATTAATAAGTACGTGTGTTACTTTAGCTATTCAAACTATTATTTATGGTTATTTTTTTATTACTTGGTTTTACGCTGGGAAAAGATTAGTCGCAGCTAAAGTTTGGTATGAAGAATCTGGCTGGTATGATGGTCGTATTTGGATAAAGCCTCCTAGTATTCTCCGCCATGAGCGATTACTCTATCACTATCAATTAGTACCTTTAATAACACGCCTTACTAAAACCCTTCAGTTTTTAAGTCTAAGTATGGTTTTTGTTATTTCGCTATTATTTTTAATTGTATATTAATATTTTTACTTAAATTGGATACAATATGGATTAGGTAATGGCGGGGTAGAGCAGATTGGTAGCTCGTTGGGCTCATAATCCGAAGGTCAGTGGTTCAAGTCCACTCTCCGCTATAAATAGCCGTCTATGCCTTTTGATTAAACAGTGCAAGTTTGACTAGTCAACTAAAATTTGACAACAAAGGGACGAAGATGCCATGAATCTTAAATTAAAACAAAGTGATTTCCCAAAATTTGAAGGATCAACAGGTGGTTGGCTTAGCGCTGCAAAAAATGAAGAAAAATATGTAATTATTTGGACTAGTAAAGATGCTTCTTTGTTTGAAATGCCAACGGGTGGAACAGCAAAAATGAATGCTGGAAACAATGTGGCTTATTTTGCTCGTAAAGAACAATGTTTAGCTCTAGGAACTCAACTACGTAAGTTCAAAATTACAAATTATAAAATTTTTCGTATATATCCTCCATTAGACATTACCTTATTACATCCTTTTGATGGAGTTTTCCCAGAAAAAGTAAATGAAGGACGTTCACCAGTTGGTAAACGTGATGCATCAATTGGGGGAAATCCAAATCCAGCTTCTTTAAAGTTTCAATCAAATAACTAAAATTAGTTTTTAGATTAAATTAAAACAAATCTTAATTCATGTCCTTTAAACTATTTAGTAGTTAAAGGGTATGATCTTAGGAGAGATGGCAGAGTGGTCGATTGCGTCTGACTTGAAATCAGAAGAACTAGGAATGGTTCCGTGGGTTCGAATCCCACTCTCTCTTCTCAATACTTGTAATTTATATGAAAAATATAACTAAACCCTTTTGATTTAATTTTTTTCTATTAGAATATTTAATAGAACATTTCAAAAGTATTGTTTGGTTAACTTAAACCAGTTTATAATCTTCTAATTAAAGAGGTCCGTATGTTAATACTAAAAATAGCGGTTTACACAGTCGTTAGCTTTTTTGTTTATCTTTTTTGGTTTGGATTTATATCGAATGATCCATCTCGTAACCCTACCCAAAATATTAACAATTAATTAAATCTATGTGTCCGGTGTAAGGTGTATCAACTTAGTATTGATAGACCTTATACTAATTTTAAATAAGTGGTATACATAAATGAAAGGGCAGTTAGCTCAGCGGTAGAGCTTCTGCCTTACAAGCAGAAGGCCACAGGTTCAAATCCTGTACTGCCCATAGGGCTCATCGTCTAAGGGATTAGGACAGAAACCTTCTAAGTTTCTAATGTAGGTTCGAATCCTACTGGGCCTAAGACGTTTTGAGAATAAAAAAGTTAGAAAACAATTCTTAAATAGTAAAATAAGGTCTTACTAAAAGTAATTAATAAATGTTTTTGAAAAGATACTCTTTCCTGCCAGATTTTATACGTTAGTTGTCTGAACTTTTTAGTTCTGACATTCTAGACTCTATATTATAGATTTTTATGAGCAATTTATAGAACATAAATTTGCAATTACCTTTAGGAGAAAAACTATGAGATTAGCGGTTTATGGAAAAGGTGGTATTGGAAAATCTACTACAAGTTGTAATATTTCAGTAGCATTAGCACAAAGAGGTAAAAAAGTTTTACAAATTGGGTGTGATCCAAAACATGATAGTACTTTTACATTAACAGGATTCTTAATTCCTACAATTATTGATACATTACAAGTTAAAGACTATCATTATGAAGATGTTTGGCCAGAAGATGTTATTTATAGAGGTTTTAATGGGGTTGACTGTGTTGAAGCTGGAGGACCACCCGCAGGTGCTGGTTGTGGGGGGTATGTAGTAGGAGAAACAGTTAAACTTTTAAAAGAATTAAATGCGTTTGACGAATACGATGTCATCCTTTTTGATGTGTTAGGTGACGTAGTCTGTGGTGGTTTTGCAGCACCTTTAAATTATGCAGATTATTGTTTAATTGTTACCGATAATGGATTTGATGCGTTGTTTGCTGCTAATAGGATTGCAGCTTCCGTTCGTGAAAAAGCTAGAACTCATAGTTTAAGGTTAGCCGGTTTAATTGGTAATAGAACTGCAACCCGTGACTTAATTGATAAATATATTCAAACTGTACCAATACCAGTTCTTGAGGTCTTACCTTTAATTGAAGATATACGTGTTTCAAGAATTAAAGGTAAAACTCTTTTTGAAATGTCTACGATTGATCCATCTTTAGAATATATCTGTGATTATTATTTAAATATAGCGGACCAGCTAATTGCTCAGCCAGAAGGAGTAATTCCAAAAGAATCTGCTGACCGTGAACTGTTTACACTTTTATCTGACTTTTATTTAAAACCTGCTAATTCTGAGCAAAATGTTGAAGATTTAGAACTGGACCTTTTTAACAACTAAACTAAATTTTGAAAAGAATTAAAAGGCAATCTAAATAATATGAATATTGAACAAGGATCATTAATTAATTCTAACTCCATTACTTTTGAATGTGAAACTGGTAACTATCATACATTCTGCCCAATCAGCTGTGTTGCGTGGTTATATCAAAAAATTGAAGATAGCTTTTTCTTAGTAATTGGTACAAAAACATGTGGTTACTTTTTACAAAATGCTCTTGGTGTAATGATATTTGCTGAACCAAGGTATGCAATGGCAGAACTTGAAGAAGCTGATATATCCGCACATTTAAATGACTATATGGAATTAAAGCGTTTATGTACACTTATAAAAAAAGATCGAAATCCTAGCGTTATTTTTTGGATTGGTACTTGCACCACAGAGATTATTAAAATGGATCTTGAAGGTATTGCGCCAAAATTAGAAAATGAACTTGGTGTTCCTATCATTGTTGCCAGAGCAAATGGATTAGATTATGCCTTTACACAAGGTGAAGATACAGTTTTGGCAGCATTGGCACAAACATTTGGAAAAAAATCAACGACTTCTGATAACGTTACTAAATCTGAAAACACCCCTAATTTAGTTATATTTGGTTCAGTACCTAACTCAGTAGTTTACGAGTTAGGTAATGAGTTAAAAACGTACGGTATAGAAGTAAAAGGATGGCTTCCAGCAAAAAGATATACAGAATTTCCTATTTTAAATGAAAAAGATTTTGTATGTGGTGTTAATCCCTACTTAAGCCGTACTGCAACGACTTTAATGCGTAGACGTAAATGCCAACTTATAGGTTCTCCTTTTCCTATTGGACCAGATGGGACTCGGGCGTGGATTGAAAAAATTTGTTCTGTTTTTAATAAGCCTACACCTGGCCTTAATGATAGAGAAGAAAAAGCTTGGAAAAATTTAGAGTCTTATCTTAAACTTTTAAGAGGAAAATCTGTCTTTTTTATGGGGGATAATTTGTTAGAAATTTCTTTAGCAAGATTTTTTATAAAATGTGGTATGTCTGTCTATGAAATTGGTATCCCATACTTAGATAAACGTTATCAAGGAGGTGAACTAGATTTACTTGAAAAAACTTGTAAAGAAATGGGTACTTTCTTACCTGTAATTGTTGAGAAGCCTGATAATTACAACCAACTAAACCGTATTAAAGATTTACATCCTGACTTAGTTATAACTGGAATGGCTCACGCAAATCCTTTAGAAGCCAGAGGTATAAATACAAAATGGTCTGTTGAATTTACATTTTCGCAAATTCATGGTTTTACAAATGCTAAAAATATTTTGGAATTAATTTCTAAACCATTACAAAGACAAACAACTTTTAAAGAGTTAGGATGGAAAAACTACCATACACTCGTTTAAATTTTTATTGTTGACTAAAACACTAAAGTATTTAACCCATAAGATTTATAAAATTATTGTACAATTAATTTAAATAAAACAGCTTTGTAGAAATTCCTGTTATCCCCCCTCATCATACACGAAATATTCATCCTTTGCAAAATAGACTCTTGCAATTAATGCCAGATCTATGATCCTAGGAAGTTTATTTCCCTATTTATTCTAGTACTCATTATGACAGCAACTTTAGAAAGAAGAGAAAGTACTAGCTTATGGGAGCGCTTCTGCTCTTGGATCACTAGCACAGAAAACCGTTTATACATCGGTTGGTTCGGTGTTTTAATGATCCCTACATTATTAACAGCTACAAGCTGCTTCATCATCGCTTTCATCGCAGCACCTCCAGTAGATATCGATGGTATCCGTGAACCAGTGGCTGGATCACTTTTATACGGAAACAACATTATCACAGGTGCGGTTATTCCAAGTTCTAACGCTATTGGTATTCACTTCTACCCAGTTTGGGAAGCTGCGTCTGTAGACGAATGGCTTTACAACGGTGGTCCTTACCAACTTGTAGTATTACACTTCTTACTAGGTGTAGCTTGCTACATGGGACGTGAATGGGAACTTAGCTACCGTTTAGGGATGCGTCCTTGGATTTTCGTAGCTTTCTCAGCTCCAGTAGCTGCAGCAAGTGCAGTATTCTTAATTTACCCAATCGGACAAGGTAGCTTCTCTGATGGTATGCCTTTAGGTATCTCTGGTACTTTCAACTTCATGTTAGTATTCCAAGCAGAACACAACATTCTTATGCACCCATTCCATATGGCTGGTGTTGCTGGTGTGTTTGGTGGATCTTTATTCAGTGCAATGCACGGTTCTCTTGTAACATCTAGTTTAATCCGTGAAACTGAAGACGGTGTATCTGCTAACTACGGTTACAAATTTGGACAAGAAGAAGAAACTTACAACATCGTAGCTGCACACGGTTACTTTGGACGTTTAATCTTCCAATACGCAAGTTTCAACAACTCACGTGCTTTACACTTCTTCTTAGCTGCTTGGCCAGTTGTAGGTATCTGGTTAACTGCTCTTGGAATTAGCACAATGGCATTCAACTTAAACGGATTCAACTTCAACCAATCAGTTGTTGATAGCCAAGGTCGTGTGATCAACACTTGGGCTGACATTATCAACCGTGCTGATTTAGGTATGGAAGTAATGCACGAACGTAACGCGCACAACTTCCCTCTAGATTTAGCGGTATCTAATGTTCTTCCAGTTGCATTAAACGCTCCAGCTGTTAATGCTTAAGAATATTTAATTACATATGAGTGATTTTTAATCACTCGTATGTAATATTTTTTTAGATTGAATGATAAAAAATATTATGTCGTACAATGTGTCAGTAAAAAAAACATTAAAAATCTAAAGAGTAACATTTATATAATTCATATATTCAGATTTTTTTTGTTTATTTAATATTAATTTAAAAAATTGAACCCACTATTTCATCAAGTAAAGGGTGAAATAGTGGGTTTTGTTTGGTTTTAGTTGTTATGTATTATAGATTATAAAACGTAACGTTCTCCTGGAGGATACTTATTAACAACATAACTATGAATAGTGTAACGAATGTTACGACCCTCAGTTTCTTGACGTTCTAAGTAGAAACCTGGTTCTTCGTAAGGACGTTGAGCAATAAAAGATAATGCGCAGCTTTCAGTTCCACGAGCATTATCAAAAGCATTGATTTTGATGTACGTTGTAGGGTGAGCTGCACGGCATTGGTCTAACTCATACATAATTACTGAAGCGTCTTTAATGTCGAATAAAGGCATACCCCAAAGCTCCCAGTAAGTGTTACGCGGATGAGGATCTTCTGTCCATTCAATACTACAAGCCCATCCTTTGCTACAAAGATACTTAAGCTGTCCTAAAATTTGTTCGTTTGTTAAATCTGGTAAGTACGAAAATGCACCTTGTGTTAATCTCACTCTTCAAATACTCCTTTAGTATGTTAAACTGATTGATACTGTTTTTTACGATTACTGTTTAGTTGTTGTTTCAACGTAATCTGCAGTATCTGTTGATGTATAGTTGAAAGCAATATCTTTCCAAAGATCTAAAGCAGTACGTAATGGAGCACAGCTTTCTGCAGCAGCACGTAAGATTTTTGGTCCTTCGTTAATATAATCTTTACCTTCGTATTTAGCTAAAAGTACACATTCCATAGCCACACGATTCGCTGTTGCACCAGAAGCGATACCATCAGGGTGACCAATTGTACCACCACCAAATTGTAATACACAGTCTTCACCTAAGTAGTTAAGTAATTGGTGCATTTGTCCACAGTGGATACCACCAGAGGCTACAGGTAGAGTTTTTCTTAAAGAAGCCCAGTCCTGTTCAAAGAAAATACCTTGTGGTAAGTTAATGTCTAAACTAGTTTGCAATAATGTATTATAGAAACCTTTAACCATTAAAGGATCACCTTCTAGTTTACCTACAACAGTACCCGCGTGAATATGGTCAACACCAGCCATACGCATCCATTTACAAATTACACGGAAGTTAATACCATGATTTTTTTGACGAGCATATGCCGAGTTACCTGCACGGTGTAAGTGAAGGATCATGTCATTTTTACGAGACCAAATTGCCATTGATTGAATTGCAGTGTAACCAATCACTAAGTCGATCATGATAATTACTGAACCAATAAGTTTTGCAAATTCAGCACGTTCGTACATTTCTTCCATAGTGGCTGCTGTAACATTAAGGTAAGAACCTTTAACTTCACCAGAAGCTGCTGCTGATCTGTTAACACCTTCCATTACATAAGAGAAACGTTCGCGCCAGCGCATGAATGGTTGAGAGTTGATGTTTTCGTCATCTTTTAAGAAGTCTAATCCACCTTTTAAACCTTCATAAACAACACGCCCATAGTTTTTACCTGATAAACCTAATTTTGGTTTTACAGTTGCACCTAATAGAGGACGTCCGAATTTGTCTAAACGCTCACGTTCAACAATCACACCAGTAGCTGGTCCTTGGAATGTTTTTAAGTAAGCATAAGGCATACGCATATCTTCAAGACGTAACGCTTTTACAGCTTTGAATCCAAATACGTTACCGATGATTGAAGCCGTTAAGTTATCGATTGAACCTTCCTCAAAAAGGTCACATTCATATGCAACGTAACCGAAGAATTGGTCGCTAGTACCTGAAACTGAATCAACTTTATTAGCTTTTGCTCTGTAAACATCACAAGCTGTTAATAAGTCAGTCCATACTACAGTCCATGTACCTGTTGAAGATTCACCAACGATGGCAGCAGCGGCTTCAATTGGATCAACCCCTGGTTGTGGAGTAATACGGAATAATGCAAGTACTTCAGTATCTTTAATTGTGTAGTTTGCATCCCAATAACCCATTTCAGCGTAAGGGATTACACCTGATTCATAACGTTCGTTTTTAATACGTGTTCTTTCTTCTACAGATTGAAACATTTAGGACTCCTTTTATATAGCAGTAAATTCTCTGGTTCTCGGAAATTTTAAATGGTCCCTTCGGCAATTTAACCGAACTTGAAAAGCAAAACCCATTTAACTTGAGATTTTATTAAAAATTAATTAATATTTAATCTGTAAATCCCTGATTTGAACTCTTCTAGATATATGAATATTATATGAGTGATTTCTTTAATATACAACAATTTTATTTATTTTAATATTTTTATATTAATTTATGAAGTAAAATAAAAATCTAATTGAGTCAAAATCTTATTTCAAATATTGATTATTTTTTGTTTTTATATATAAATAAAAGAACTTTTATGAAAAAAAATTTTTATACAAATTCGGGAGCTTGGATTTTAATTAATGGTGAGGTTTATATAATTAATTATACAATTAATTTGGACCAACTTTTTGAATTTTTCAATATAAATAGAAGTCTTTTAATTACTGAGTATAATCAAGTAATTTTAAAACCTCTTTTATGTTCAAAAACTTTTTTGGGTTCTTTTGATCGAATTGAATTTGTTACAATTGTAGGTGGTGGTTAAAAAACCACTCTATTTTCGTAATTTTATTCACGATCAAATTTTAAGGAATTTGATCGTGAATAAAATTATGAAATCAAGAGCCATCCTTATACTTACTTAAAAGTTCATTTCGGCTGCCTGAACTTTTTCAAACTGTTTTTTCTTAACAACTAAAAGTACTTGTGTTAACATTGTAACAAAGGCAAAAGCTACATAACCATAAATTCGAGTAGGGTTTTGTAAGACAATTTCTTTATCTGTTTGACCAAAACCTCCAACATTTGGATCAGCAGTAAGAGGTTGATCCACTCGAATAATATCACTTTTTGAAATAAGTAAATCTAAACCTGCAGGTATAAGTTGTTCGCTATTGTTTCCGTTAGTATCTTGAACACTTACCTTTGTTCCTGTTTTTTCATTTATCTCAATATTTACGACCTTTCCGTTAACTGACGATAAATATTGGTTATTATTAGTTTTTTGTCCATCAGGATAAACTTGACCGCGTCCTCTATTACCACCAACATAAAGTGGGTATTTAAAGAAGTGAACACGCTTATCTGTTTCTGGGTTTGGTGCTAAAATAGGAAAATGTATTTCTTGATTTTTTTCACCCGCAACTGGTCCCACTACTAGAATATTTTCTAATGTTGGGCTGTAAGGTGTAATATAAACAGAGGCTATTTTTGATTTTAGCTCAGCACTTAATTTATCTTTTGGGGCAAGTTTAAAACCTTCTGGTAATACTAGTACTGCACCTACATTTAATCCACCTTTTTTACCGCTACCTAAAATTTGTTTTTTAGATGTGTCGTAAGGTATTTTCACAGTTGTTTCAAAAACTTGATCAGGTAGAATTGATTGAGGTGCTTCTAATTCAACTGTTTTCGCTGCTAAATGGCAGTTAGCACAAACAATTCTTCCATTTGCTTCACGCGGATTTTTATATGCCTGTTGTGCATATATTGGAAATGCGTTTGCTCTAGAAGCAGGTAATACTAATTGCTGAATAGCAATACTTGCTAAAACAAGAAAATCGAAACTCTTTCCGATTTTTCTGCGCCATTCTTTTCGCATATAGTCCTTTTAATTTATTTAAATTGATCAAAAATTAACAAAATTTACGGTTTTAGAAGTTACTTTTATAAAATAGTTTTAGCAGATAACTTTTATTTTTTCTAAGGCAAATAATAAACCACTACCAGTTATAAAGAGAACTAAAATTGCTATAGTAAAAACTAACTGCGTGATTGGATCTGTAGAAGGAGTTATTATTGCTGCTAAAACAGTTGAAGCTAATAAAACATATCTAAGACCATTAAAACAATTTTTTGAAGTACATAATCCTATAAATCCTAAGAGAATTTGAATTACTGGAATTTGAAATGTGTAGATTGACCCAAGCAACAAAATCCATAGAAAATCTACATATTCTTGAAAAGACCATAAGGGTTCAAGTATATCTTTGGTGTATGCAAAGAAAAACGTTAGTGCTGCTGGTGCAACAACATTATATGCATAAAAACTACCAGCTAAGATTAGAATAAAGGATAAAAATAATAAGCTAGCAAAAGCAAACTTTTCTCGATTTAATAAAGCAGGGAAAAGATAACAAATACCATAAATAATAAGAAATGGACTTTCCAAAAAAATTGCTGCCGATAGTGAAAGTTTAAAACTTAAGAAAAAATATTCATCCGGAGAAGGTTGAAAAAATTTAATTCCATCGATTGCACTCTGAAGAAATTGGGCTAAAAATTTTGTTTGTGAAAAACATAAACCAACTAATGTTATTAAAAAAATGGCTAACTGAAATAAACGTTCTCTTAGCTCTTGGTTATGCTCTTTCAGCCCCATATAAATCTTAGGTGCTGCTACTTTATCTAATATTGACAAGTTAAATTTAAACTGCATATTGAAATTTAGAATTAAAGTATTAAATATAAATTATATTTAATACTTTAATTTTGATTAATTAGTATTTGACTGGGCAAAACTTAGTGCTTGAAATCGAGCTAGTGAACGTTTTAAATTAATTGTGTTTAAAAGTTTTTCATTTTGCTTATTCGATTTAGCTAAATTTTCTATTGTCTCGTCAAGTTCTTTTTTTGCTTGATCAATGTCTATCTTAATATCAGATAGTTCTTCTACCTGTCTAACAATAATTTTAAGATTATTATCTTTAATTTCGGCAATTCCATCTAATACTACAATTGGTACCCAGTTGTTCTCAGCTTTTATTCTAAGAACACCTATGTCTAAAGCAGTAAGTAATCTACTATGATTAGGTAAAATACCAAGTTCACCTGTCGTTGTAGGTAAAACTGCTTCTTTTACTTTCCAATTTGTAATTGTTCGATTAGTTGCTAAGATATTTGTCGTAATTAACATAAAATATCTACTCCTATTCTGTCAATTTTTTTGCCTTTTCTAAAGCTTCACTAATGTCTCCTACAAGATAAAATGCTTGCTCTGGTAAAGAATCAAATTCACCAGCTAAAATTGATTGAAATCCTTTAATTGAATCTCTTAATGTAACATATTTTCCAGGGCTACCTGTAAATACCTCTGCAACAAAGAACGGTTGTGAAAGGAACCTTTCAATTTTTCTAGCACGAGCAACAATTAGTTTGTCACCTTCTGAAAGTTCATCAATACCTAAAATTGCAATAATATCTTGTAACTCTTTGTAACGTTGAAGAGTTTCTTTAACATTTTGTGCTGTTTGATAATGCTCATCACCAACAATTAATGGTTCTAACATTGTTGATTTTGAAGCCAAAGGATCTACCGCTGGATAAATTCCTTTTGCTGCTAAATTTCTTGATAATACAGTTGTTGCATCTAAATGAGCAAATACTGTTGCAGGTGCAGGGTCAGTTAAATCATCGGCTGGAACATATACTGCTTGAATTGAAGTAATTGATCCTTTTAAAGTTGATGTGATTCGTTCTTGAAGCATCCCCATTTCTGTAGCTAGTGTTGGTTGGTAACCTACAGCAGATGGTACACGTCCTAATAATGCAGATACCTCTGAACCAGCTTGTACAAAACGGAAAATATTGTCAACAAAGAACAATACATCTTGGTTTTGTACGTCACGGAAGTATTCTGCCATTGTTAAAGCACTTAGTGCCACACGCATTCTTGCTCCTGGCGGTTCATTCATTTGACCATATACAAGTGCAACTTTTGATTTTGATAAATCAGAAGCAACAATAACACCAGATTCAATCATCTCTTTATATAAATCATTTCCTTCACGAGTACGTTCTCCTACTCCGGCGAATACTGATACACCACCATATGCTTTTGCAACATTATTTATAAGTTCCATAATAAGAACTGTTTTTCCAACACCAGCCCCACCAAATAGACCAATTTTTCCACCTTTTCTGTAAGGAGCTAGTAAATCAACTACTTTGATACCTGTCTCAAAAATCAAAGGTTTTGTTTCTAATTCGTAAAATGAAGGGGCAGCTCTATGAATTGGCCAGTTTTGTTCTGGTGATTCAATACTTGCAAGATTGTCAATTGTTTGCCCTAAAACGTTAAAAATCCTACCTAAAACTTGATTCCCTACAGGAACAGAAATTGGCTTTCCAGTATCAACGGCAATATAGTTACGAGCTAGACCTTCCGTTGGATTCATAGCGATTGTACGTACTGTACTTCCACCAATCATTTGTTGTACTTCAGCAACTACTTGGACATATTTTGCCAATTTTGACGAAGATGAATCCATAATTTCAATTGCTGTGTAAATATCAGGAATTGATCTACCTTTATAACGAATATCAATTACTGGTCCAATAACCTGTGAAACTTTTCCACCTACAGGTCCAAGGAATGAAAACTCTGAAGATTTGCTGCGCATATTCTTAAGTTTTATGTTTTGGGTATACAGGAGAAAATAAAAAGGGTTTCCCTTACAGTGTTTAATGTAAGATTAGTTAGTAGTAATTAGTTTAGTTCACGTCCTGTTGTAATTAACCAATTCTCTGCTTCGATGTAGTTATTTGGGGCTAATCGTATAGCTTCTTTCCAATAATCAGCTGCTTTATTAAAAAGTTTTTTAGCTATTTCAGATTGGCGTTTTTCAGATGATTTAACACCTTGATAATGATAAATTACAGCTATATTATTATAAGTTTGTGACAGTTTTGGATTTAGCTCTAGTGATTGATGATAATATTGAAGAGCTATTGAGTACTCTCCATTATTAGAGTAAATTAAAGCAATATTATACAGAATGTAGCTACGATCAATTGGATCTTCTTCTAGTTGTAAAGCTTCATAGTAACTTTCTAATGCTTGCGCATATTGACCAGATGATTGAGCAACTAAGCCTTCTTTATAATATGTAAAGGCCTCTTTTTCTTGCTGGCTAGCTGGTAAGACTTTAATTACAATATCCGCCATAATCGTAAAGGTCTTGTCAAGAAAGTTATCGTTTTGTTGATTCATCCTTTTTGATATAGTTATTTTTCAATTTTATTTCTCAAGTATTAAAGAGCTTTATTTGGGACAAAAGGAAATAGACCTAATAATCTCGCGTGTTTTATCGCTTTTTTTAAACGGCTTTGTTGTATTTTTGTTAAATTGCTAACACGGCGTCCTAAAATTTTTCCATAACTTGTAGTGAAAGATCTTAGTAATAAAAGGTCTTTATAATCAATGTCACGATTTAACCCTAAAGGTGAAAGTTTTGCTTTCATTTTTCTCATATTTGTTATTTAGTTTCTTTGTGTACTGTATGTGAATTACAATGTGGACAAAACTTTTTTATTTCTAATCGAGTAGGGGTGTTACGACGATTTTTTACTGTCGTGTAACGCGAAACCCCTTCTGATCGTTTGTCAGTATTTGTACGACATGTCGTACATTCAAGATGTATAATTATACGGCTACCTTTTTGCTTTGCCATTTTTTGTTAATTGTAAATTTTTTATTATAGAACTCTATGTAATTAATTATAAGAAATTTTTATTACGAAGCTAGTCAAAAGACTATGTTATTATTTCAATTTAATTTATAATATTTAGATATTTTTAGGTAACTAAATTTAATTAAAAAAATTTTGAAACCTCCTTAATACTTATTAAAGAATAATAAAATAATATGGCTAATATTAAATCTGCGAAGAAAAGAGTTCGTGTGGGTGAAAGAAATCGTAAAATGAATAGATTTTATAAATCAAATATTAAAACTTTAGTAAAAAAATATAGATTAAGTATTAAAACATTTGAGACAACGCGTGATGTTGAGACATATGAAACCCTACAAACTTTAATTTCGAAAATATATAGTAAAATTGATAAAGCAGCAAAAAAAAAAGTTTTTCATTTGAGAAAAGCAGCAAGACAAAAATCGCGTATTAGCAATGTACTAAAAAAAGTTGGTAAACCTTAACCTTAAAATGAAATTACATGATTTTTTTTAATTTTTAAAGTAATAGACTTATTACTTTAAAAGCATACAACTAGTTTAAAGCTAGTTGTATGTATATTTTTTGAAATAAATAATCGAGGAGTAAATAAAGTAAATGCGAAAAGTTTTTTTGGCTAAGATGCCAGATCTCGTTGAGATTCAAAAAACTAGCTTTTGTTGGTTCCTAGAAGAAGGATTAAACGAAGAGTTAAGAAATCTTTCAAATTTAGCTGATTTCATGGAGACTTTTGAAATACGGTTTTTTTATAACGATTTTTATTTTCATGCGCCTTTTCGCATACCAAATGAATCTAGACGAGATCGGCTTTCTTACTCTATTAGGCTTTATATGCCGATTGAGGTTGAAGATAAAAGGACTCAAACAATTGAACTACATACATTATGTCTATGTGAATTACCTTTAATGACAAATCGTGGAACATTTGTCATTAATGGATGTGAAAGGGTTATTTTAGGCCAAATTGTTAGAAGTCCTGGTATTTACTATAAAGTAGACGCAATTAATAGTCAAATTTCTACTATAGGAGCTACATTAATTTCAAATCGTGGATCATGGTTATATTTTGAGTATGATCGAGAAAAACTTGTTTGGATCAAAACGGACCGAATTGAAAAGATACCAATTTCAACAATATTAGAAGACATAGGTGGCCAATCAAGCACAGTATACACTCATTTAGAAAACTCACACTATTTTGAATATATTCTAGCGCACTCGAGAAAAATTTATACAAAAGGTTCTGATTTTCCATACGAGGAATATCAAGCTAGATGGGAGTTACTAAAAAATGAAATTTTTGAGCCAAGATATTATAGTTTAGGTAAAGTAGGTCGATATAAAGTTAATAAAAAATTAGGTTTGTCATTACCAGATAAAGCTCAAACACTAACTCTACATGATCTAGTTGAAATTATTGATTATTTAATCGGACTGCGTGTTTTAATTGGCAATGTTGATGATATAGATAGTTTAGAAAATCGAAGAATTAGATCAATTGGTGAACTACTTCAATCACAATTTTCTCAGGCATTTCTAAGGTTTGGAGCGTTTCTTGATGAAAAAAGAAATACTATGAATACTCTTGATTTAAGTGTTTTAATTAATCCTTTTCCAATTCAGTCAGCTGTTGATGAATTTTTTGCTACAAATCCCTTATCTCAATACTTAGATCAAATTAATCCATTAGCAGAATTAATACATAAACGAAGAGTTACAGTTTTAGGACCGGGCGGTATACCCTTTGAAAAAGCTAGTTTAGCTATTCGGGATATTCATCCTAGTTATTATGGAAGACTATGTCCAATTGATACTCCTGAAGGGGAAAAAGCGGGACTAGTAGCTTCGCTTGCTACCTTTGTACAAACAGATAGTCAAGGGTTTTTAAAAACTCCATTTTTCTCTGTTAAAAAGGGAGAAATTATAGGACTAGACTATCTAAGTGTAGGACAAGAAGATGGTAAATCTATTGCAATGGGTGACAGTCTTGTAAGCTCAAAAGGATTTTTATTAACAAAAAGAATTGGTATTAAGGAAAATGATGAATTCCGTATTACTTCACCTTCTGAAATTGAATATCTCTCAATTTCTCCGTTCCAACTTTTTTCACCTGCAGTAGGGCTCATTCCATTCTTTGAACATGATGACGCAAATAGAACTTTGATGGGCGCTCACATGCAACGCCAAGCTGTACCGTTGTTAAGACCTCAAAAACCAATTGTCGGGACTGGTATAGAATCACACTTAGCTATTGAATCAGGTTCATTAGTTTTAAGTTATAGCAAAGGTACTGTCAGGTTTGTTTCATCAAATTCGATTTGGATCAGGGATTATTATGGAAAAACCATTGTTTACAAACTTGAAAAAGCACAATCCTCAAATCAATCTACAATTATTAGCCAACGCCCAATTGTATGGATAGGTGAAAATGTTGAATCTGGTAGTGTTATTGCTGATGGACCTAGTACAGATGAAGGAGAATTAGCTTTAGGTAAAAATATTACAGTAGCGTATATGCCATGGGGTGGTTATAACTATGAAGATGCTATTGTAGTAAGTGAAAGATTAGTTTACGAAAATTTATTTACATCTATCCATATTGAAAAACTTGAAGTTGAAATCGAAGATAATGATCGTGGACCAGATTATGTAACACGTGATTTACCTGAGAGTAGCGCTGAAAAATATCGTTTACGTAATCTAGACGAAAATGGATTAGTTTACGTAGGTGTACATGTTCAACCGGGCGATGCATTAGTTGGAAAACTTTCTCCGAAACGTCGTGAAAATACATATGGAAGACTACTTGAAGAACTCTTTGGGGATGCAACTTCAGTTGCAGATACATCATTAAGAGTTCCTTTAGGTATGGTAGGTAAAATTTTAGATGTAAGAGTCTTAGACCGAGAAACAGCATTGGATATGCCACCTAAAGTGTTATACGTTATTCAAGTTTTTGTTGCTAATATAAGACGTATGCAAATAGGAGATAAAATGGCGGGCCGTCATGGTAACAAAGGAGTTATTTCAACTTTGGCACCTTTAGCTGATTTGCCTTTTTTACCTGATGGAACACTAGTGGATATCATTTTAAATCCATTAGGTGTACCTTCACGTATGAATGTAGGCCAACTATTTGAGTGCTTACTAGGTTGGGCTGGCGAAAAATTAGAACGTAGGTTTAAAGTTTTTCCATTTGATGAAATGTATGGAACAGAAGCTTCAAGAACTTTAGTATATGAAAAATTGTCTGAAATTTCAGAAGAATTATCTGAAGAGGAAAAAATATTAAAAAAATCTACACCAGGTAAGGTAGTTTTACGTGATGGGCGAACAGGAGAACCTTTTGATAATCCTATAACGGTTGGTAAACCTTATATGTTAAAGTTAATTCACCTTGTAGATGACAAAATTCATGCAAGATCCATAGGACCTTATTCTGTTATTACTCAGCAACCTTTAGGTGGCCGATCGAGAGAAGGTGGACAAAGATTTGGTGAAATGGAAGTTTGGGCTTTAGAAGCTTATGGTACAGCTCATACATTACAAGAATTATTAACTTTAAAATCCGATGATATATCAGGTCGGTTAAGAGCATATAAAGCTATTGTTGGGCATAATCAAATGCCATCTCCAGGTATACCTGAATCTTTTAGAGTTTTACTTCGTGAATTACGATCTTTAGCTGTCGATATACACGCTTTAAGATTTATGGCTCATTCTTCTGGAAAGCTTGAACCAAACGTTAAACCAGTTAAATTTTAATTTTTTAGAGGAATACAAAAAATGTCGCCAAAAGAAAATTATTCTAAAAAAAGTACTTTAAATTCTCATAAGTATGTTGACAAACGAAAAAATTTAAAAAGTTCTCGAGTTATTTCTTCACAAGTAAATAGAAATCGTTTTGAAATGGTTGGCGTAAAGTTAGCATCACCGCAGAAAATACGCGAATGGAGTGAGCGTAAACTTCCTAATGGTGAAATTATAGGCGAAATACATAAGCCAGATACAATGAACTATCGAACGGGTCGACCTGAACCGGACGGTTTATTATGTGAAAAAATTTTCGGACCTCTAAAAAGTTGGGAGTGCGGATGTGGCCAGTATAAATTTCGACCAAAAACAAAGCCTTTTTATTGTTCTAGTTGTGGTGTCGAAGTTACTGAAAGTCATGTTAGAAGACACAGGATGGGTCATGTAGCTTTAAACTACCCCATTACTCATACTTGGTATTTAAAAGGTTCACCAAGTTATTTAAGCATTATTCTGGATCAGCCTCTAAAAGATTTAGAAATGATAGTTTATTTAGTTGAAGAGGAAAAAACTCTTGAAGAATTAGAAAATGAAGCTCGTGAATCAGTCAAGAGACTACTGGGACAGACTAACGAAAATGAAGGTTTACCGTCAGATGAAATTGAAGAAATTGAGTTAGACAAATGGGTTTCAGAATGGTCAAAAGTTAGTAACTCAGTTACTCAAAATTTAAAAACAAACAATCTTGATTCTTTATTCTTAGAACTAGATAAAGAAGACTTAAAAAATAAATTAATTAATAAAAAGAATTTAGAAATATCCACAGCTAAAAAGTTGTCGAGTAGACAAAAGCGACCCACAACATACCAAGAATGGGTTGATGAGGAAGTTAATGCGTTACTCCTAGCAAATCATGGTTCAAAAAAGCTATTAAATATGCTTGAATCCCTTAATTTAAAGGAAGAAGTGAAAAACGTTAGAAGTGAGCTATTTCAATCAGCAATTAGTAAACGTGAACGTCTATTAAAAAGATTACGCTTGCTAGAAACTTTTTTAGCTACAAAAACGGATCCATCATGGATGATTTTAACTGTTCTACCTGTTTTACCTCCTGCTTTAAGACCTGTTTTTGAGTTACCTAATGGAACTTATATGAGTTCCGAGTTTAATGAACATTATCGTAGAATTGTTATGAGAAATAATAGACTTTTACGTTTTTGTGAACAAATTGTTCCGGATTTTGTTGTAATTAATGAAAAAATATTGATCCAAGACGCAGTAGATGACTTAATTGATAATGGTAGTCGATTTGGGCGGGATTCATATGGACCCAGAAATAAACCTTTAAGATGTTTAAATGATCTGATTGCGGGCAAAGAGGGGAGATTTAGACAGAACTTACTAGGAAAAAGAGTTGATTATTCAGGGCGATCAGTAATTGTTGTTGGTCCTACATTAATGTTAGATCAATGTGCATTACCTTATGAGATGGCGCTAAACTTGTTTGGACCTTATTTAATTTATAAAATACGAGAAATTATTCCAAGAGCAAGGGAATTAGACACAACTGATTTAACATCTGCATTACAAAGAAACTATCCAATTGTATGGACATTATTAACATTAATTGTTTCTGTTTCCCTAGTACTTTTAAATAGGGCACCAACTTTACATAGACTTGGTATACAAGCTTTTAGACCAATTTTAACAACAGGGCGTGCAATTCAACTACATCCTCTTGTTTGTTCCGGTTTTAATGCCGATTTTGATGGTGACCAAATGGGTGTTCATTTACCACTTACTCGTAAAACTCAGTTGGAAGCTTACCGAATGCTTTCATCAAATAATCTTTTATCACCTGCTAATGGAAGACCTTTATTAACACCAAGTCAAGATATTGTATTAGGTTGGTATTACATTACAACTCGAACGTTACCAAATAGAAAAGGAGGAAATCAATACTACACTTCTTTTTCTAAAATTTCTGAAGCGTTAGAACAAAAAATTATATCACTTCATTCTACTGTTTGGATTAAATACTCAGGAAAGCTGACTGGAATTAAAAATGTAAGCAAGAACTTAATTCGTAAAGAAATAATGAATCAAAATAAAACTTTAGAAATTTTTGATGACATTCAAATAATACGTGATAAAAACAATAAAATAATTTCTTCTTATGTTCGAACAACGCCAGGGCGTATTTTAATTAATGAACTATTAGCAGCGGCAATTTATGCTAAACCTATAGGTCTAAAAGAAAACATCAAATATATACCTAAGGAATAAAAAGTTTAGGTCTTAATTTTTAAACATTGAACATTATTAAATTTAAAATACTTCTAAAATGCAAAGTTTACCGTCAAAATTTAAAAATATAAGCTCTTACAACCCTCGAAGTTTTATTTTTATTAATCAAGTTATTACAAAAAAAGAATTAGAAGAGTTGTTACTCTGGATGTTTCGAAATTATGGCATTCGAAAAACTTGTATGTTAGCGGAATTATTAAAAGAAGCAGGTTTTAATTACGCAACTCAAGGGGGTATTTCAATTAGTTTAGAGGACTTAAAAGTTCCAAGAACTAAAACTCCATTAGTTGGTTCTACAAATAAAGAACTAGCAAACGGAGAAACAAAATATCAAAGGGGAGAATTAACTAATTCTGAATGGTTTCAAAAACAAGTAGTAGCATGGAATTTAACTAGTGAATTACTAAAAAATGAAATTGTAGATTTTTTTGAAAAAACAGATCCATTAAACCCACTCTATATGATGACCTTTTCTGGTGCTAGGGGGAATCTTTCTCAAGTTAGACAACTAATCGGAATGAGGGGTCTTATGTCTGACCAAAAAGGTGAAATGATAGGTTCTGCTATTCAGAAAAACTTTAGAGAGGGTTTAACTGTAATTGATTTCTTAATTTCGTCTTATGGGGCTCGAAAGGGTCTTGTTGATACAGCAATTCGAACTGCTGATTCAGGTTATATGACTAGACGATTAATTGATATAGCACAAGATGTTGTGGTTAGACAATTTGATTGCCAATCTAAACAAGGTATATTAATTATTTACTCTAGACCATACAATAATCAAACAACAAGTTCATTTAATGAGCGTTTGATTGGAAGAATTTTAGCAAAACCCATAGTTAATCCAAATACAAAAAAATTACTTGCTAATCGAGGACAGGAAATAGACTTTCATCTTTCAAATAAAATAAATGATTTAAAAATTCCAATAGTAAGTGTTCGTTCTCCTTTAACTTGCCAATCTTACCGTTCTGTATGCCAAACATGTTTTGGTTGGGACTTAACACAATATCGATTAATTGAAATTGGAGAGGCTATTGGAATTATGGCTGCACAATCTATTGGTGAGCCAGGTACACAGTTAACTATGAGAACATTCCATACAGGTGGTGTGTTCAGTCGAGAGTTAAGCCAACAAATAAGAAGTAATTACTCCGGGCAAGTAGAATTTTCTGATAAATTAAAAACACAATTTATTCGTACAACACAAGGTGATTATGGGCAAGTTATTTATAACACTTCTTTTTTCGAAATTCGAACATATAAAAATGAAGTGATCAGAATAAGAGTAGAACGCGATGATTTACTCATGATAAAAAATTACGAATTTATTAGAAAGGGTCAATCAATCGTACAATCGGCATCTACCTTAGAAGATTCTGATACAGAAATACAAAAAACTTTGTCCACAAAATTCCCTGGTGAAATTTATTATCAACCTAGACAAAACTATAATTTCTTTGAATACAATATGCTTGTTTGGGTATTAGCTGGTAAGCTAATAACTTTACCATTTGAGTCTAAACAAGTTGTTCGATCTTATAAGCCAGATAATCAGGTATTTGCAAAAACAAAGTTAGTAATTAAGGCAAATCCTTTTACTGAAACAATTTGTGTATTTAAAAATACAAATATTGCTTTAATTTCTAAATTTTGTGACTTAGAAGATCTAAATATTTTATCATATAAAAATTTTAGTTTTAGAAAACCTAGACAGTTTATTTTAAAATTTAGAAATCAGGCTGAACTATTATTACAAAAAACGTTAATTCCTAATCGATTAAGTAATAAAAGTGGTTACATTGGAAGGTATTTAACAAAAGCTTACACAGTTAAAACAGGAGGAAATTTATATTCTATTAATTTGAATAAAAATTCTTCATTAAAAGTTAAAATTTCATTGATAAATGAAATAAATAAAGGTGGACTTTACTTATGGTTACCGGAGGAAATTTATAAACAACTTTCTTCTAGTTTAAGTTTTTCTAGTAAAGAAGGTAATTTTATAAAAAAGGATTATTGGTTAACTCAAAACATTTTCTCCCCTATTAATGGTCTGATATCGTATCGCAAACAAAACCGTAAAACAAATGATTTATCAGTTCAATCAGGTACAATTTTAACTTTTGATAATGAAAAAATAAATATTAAACAATTTAAATTGAAATTCGATTCACAATTGTTTTTTCCAGGTGAAGTAGTTTTTGATCGTATCAAAATTAATAGGATTGTCTACTCACAAATAATACATACATTACAATCTATTAAAGTAATTTTTAGACCTCTTACTATTTACAGTATACCACAATCATATACATATAATCCTATTGGCTATAATACAAATGTAGTTGATGATGAATTAATAGTTAAAATTAATCGATCTTTTACTTTTAAAATAAATGAATCAATAAATGCAAATAAAACTTTTTCTAAAAATTTAATTGAAACAGGACTCTTTGTAACTAGTACAAATAATAAAGAAAAACAAAAAATTAATATTTTTATTAATTTTAGAAAAACTCAAAATAAAAAATGGTGTTTGGAATTTGGACGTTTTCAAGACTTAAACAGACCAAAAGTGAGTCCTAGGCGTTTAAAGCTTCAACAAATTAAAACTATTTCATTTGTCAGAGCTAATCAAATTTTGGAACCTTATACGCTAATAGGATGTTCTGAAGTAAGAGGAAATGTTACAGGTTTACCAATTAATCTCCGATCTCAATATTCAAGTCGTTATCAATCACAAGAACTTATGATTGTCGACAATGATCATGTTAGAGAGTTATATTTTGATGAAACAACGTTAAAAACTGGTAAAAAAGATTTTGTTTTTGCAGGAGATCATATAGGAAATGGTCTCATTTTGACTATTGGTGGTAAAGTATTAAGTTCTAGTGGATCAAAATTTCAATTTAGGGTTGGAAAGCCTTATTTATTTACAGAAGGTGCTAAAGTTTATAAAAATCACAAAGATTTTGCTCCAGAAAGTACCGTTTTAGGTTTTGTAACTTATAGAATTTTTAAAACACAAGATATTATCCAAGGTTTACCTAAAGTCGAAGAAATCTTAGAAGCAAGAAGTTCATCCGATCGTGCACTCATAGCTGAAAAAGCTGGTGTTGTAACTAAAATAATGACACACGCAAGAAGTCGAAGTAGTCAAATTGAAGTTTTATCAAATATTAAACAATTAAGAACAATTAGAGAGATACCATATTTAGTTGAAGAAATTGATTATGAGAATTTAGAAGTGGAACCATACCAATATATTAACTTAACTCAACGTTTTCACAAAGGATTGGTTGATCCTCAACAACTTCTGGATATTTCATTCGACTATTTCAGGCAGCGCGACTCACATCATAAAGCAACATTAAGAAGTTTGTACCGTTTGGCATCAATGTTTATTAAATCCATTCAAGGAGTCTATGAAAGTCAGGGTATTAAGATTGTTGATAGACATCTTGAAGTAATTGTTAGACAGATGATAATAAAAGCAAAAATTGAATTTCCTGGAAACACTCCTCTTGTTTCAGGTGAATACCTAGACATTCAACAATTATTGATTTTAAATAAAATGCTTAAACACAAACAAAAGCATTTAGTTTATTATAAACCAGCAATATTAGGTTTAACAAAAGCAGCTTTAACAACAGAAAGTTTTATTTCAGCAGCAAGCTTCCAAGAGACAGTCAGAATTTTAACCCAAGCAGCGATAGAGGGTAAAGTAGACTGGTTACGAGGATTAAAAGAAAAGGTCATTGTAGGAGGTTTAATACCTTCTGGTACTGGTATTTTGACATTTTTAGATGAATGGATAGCAAAACACATTTTTTTATACGGTCGTAGTGTTGTTTCATTAACTACTCGTCGAAAATTTTTAAGAAAAAAATTACAAAAACAAAATATTCCTTTCAATATATTAGATGAAAATAATTCAAATTTTCGTTCGAAGATGAAAGACTTCAAAGAAAAGAATAATATAAATTATTAATTTGAATGACTTCTATAAAGATTAAAGTAAATTAAATGGATATAATTAAAAAACAATATTTCAAGGATTTTCTAAATTATGTATAATTTATATAATGTTTAAAATATTGTCTTTTATATATCAAACGACATTTACAAAATATACAAAAACTAATACAAAAATATGGCAGAAGGAACACGCCAAACTATAAACCAAAAATTAGCTCGCTTTTTTAAAGTTGGACTTCACTACGGACATAAGAAAAAAGAATGGAATCCTAAAATGGTTCCATTTTTGTTTCATTCTTTTCCAGAAGTTAATCGAGAGTATCATTTTATCAACCTTTATGAAACACAAAAATATTTAAACAAAGCATGCCGTTATTTAAGAGCAGCTTCTTTAAAAAGAAAGGTTATTTTATTTGTTGGAACAAAAAAAAGGTTAGCTAGTGCAATTCAACAAGAAGCAATGCGTTGTGGGGCATTTTATGTTAACTATAGATGGCTTGGAGGAATGTTAACAAATTGGAAAACTATTCAAAAGAGGATTAGACGATTAAGAGTTTTAGAAACTTTACAGGCTTATGGTATACTTAATTATTATCCAAAAAAAGAATCCGCAAAGTTAAAACGTGAACTTGAAAAGTTAAATAACTATCTTGCAGGAATTAAGAACATGCCTTATTTACCTGACGTTGTTGTTTTAATTGACCAGGAACATGAACTAACAGCAATTAAAGAGTGTAAAACTTTAAAAATTCCTATTATATCAATAATCGATAGTAACTCAAATCCAGATTTAGTTGATTTAGGTATTCCTGGAAATGATGATTCCGTAAAAGCGATTCGATATGTTTTACATAGATTAGCTCGTGCAATCGCCGGTCATCAACAAAGTCAAAATGATAAACTTTTAGTTCAAACAGCTTTAAATTAAAAAAGAAAATTTTATTAAGGCTATTTAATACAAATAAAATTGTTTTGGTTACGTTTATATATTAACGTATAATATTCATGAGATAGAAAGTCGTTCTTTTCGATTTAAACAGTAATTATGACATCAAACTTATATTTAGACTACAATCCTACTATCTCAACACTACCATTAGCAGATTTAGAGGTAGGAAAACATTTTTACTGGGAAATTTTTGGATATTCACTACACGGACAAGTGTTTATTGTTAGTTGGCTTGTTATAGGTTTAATCTTAAGTGCTTCTGTTTTAGCAACTATAACATTAAATCAAGTTCCACGTAACAATTGGCAAAACATAATGGAAATTGTAGTTGAGTATGTTCAAGGTATTGCAAAAAATCAAATGGGATCTAATTTTGGGGAATGGGTTCCTTTTGTTGGAACACTATTCTTGTTTATTCTTATCTCAAATTGGTTAGGAGCTTTGGTACCTTGGAAGTTAATTCATTTACCAGAAGGTGAACTAGCTGCTCCTACAAATGATATAAATACAACGATATCACTAGCTCTAGCAACATCTGTTACATACTTCTATGCTGGATTAAAGAAAAAAGGATTTTCTTATTTTAAGAAGTATTTCCAACCTACTCCAGTATTATTACCGATTAATATTCTAGAAGATTTTACTAAACCTTTATCTTTAAGCTTTAGGCTATTTGGAAACATTTTAGCAGATGAACTTACAGTTAGCGTACTTACACTTTTAGTACCTATTTTAATTCCATTGCCCATTATGATATTAGGTTTATTCGCAAGTTCAATCCAAGCATTAATTTTTGCAACCTTGGCTGCTGCCTATATTGGTGAATCAGTCGAAGGTCATCATTAAACTATCAAATTTTAATTTGATATAAATAAGAAAGCTGTCAATTTTTTTCGAAAAGATCAAAAGGAAATATTATGGCAGATTCAATTGTATCAGCAGCATCGGTTATCGCTGCAGGAATCGCTGTTGGTTTAGCGGCTATCGGACCTGGTATTGGACAAGGTAATGCAGCAGGTCAAGCTGTAGAAGGTATTGCACGCCAACCTGAAGCAGAAGACAAAATTAGAGGAACACTACTTCTAAGTTTAGCTTTCATGGAAGCCTTAACAATTTATGGACTTGTAGTTGCACTTTCATTAATCTTCGCAAACCCTTTTAGTTCTTAAGTAAAATGTAAACTTGGCCTTAGAAGATGATCGTAGTTAAGCTAGGATCATCTTAAAATTTGGCCTTTGCTTAAGTCAAATCCTATAAAATTTATGGATATGTACACATCATTACCCAATCTATATCTTAGTCTAGAAAAGACAGGCGGCTTGTTTGATATAGATGCTACATTACCTGTTTTGACCATACAGTTTTTTTTGTTGGTTCAAATTTTATCCTTCCTTTTGTTTAATCCAATCCAAAAGATATTAAAACAAAGAGAACAAGAAATTGAAAACAACCTCAAAAATGCTCAAATTAGTCTTGAGGAAGTAGAAAAACTACAACAAAAAATCCGTCGTATTTTACAAGCTGTCCGTGAGAGGCATTTAATTAGATCTAGAGAAGTCGAAGTAAAACGACAAACAGCTGTTATTAGATCTAAAAAGTATATGGAAGCCAAAGTCCGAGACACTAGAGAAGCTATGGTAAAAAATTATATTACTACGGCAACACAATCTAGTGAATTAATACCTGGTGTAGTCCAAGAAATTAATAGATATTTACGTGTTAGACCACCTATTAATCGAGTATAAAGTTAATAAATGAAATATTTTCGAAACTAAAGGACTTCTTATATGAGTGAAGCTGGGTTTGGAATCAATACTGATATCCTAGAAACCAATTTAATTAATATTCTACTTTTAATAGGATTATTAGTTTTTGCATTTGCGGATTCAGCCCGAACAAGTTTAAAGAGTCGTCAAGAACGAATCTCTGACAATTTGGATAATGCAGCTAATCGACTAATACTTGCAAATTTTCGTTACAAAGATACTGTGGAATCTTTAGAAAAAATACGTATTAAAGCCATCGATTTACAAAAAGAAAAAATAGACGAACTAAAACAAACAAAAACTTCAAACTTTGTACAATTTCAACCTTACGTAGTTGAAGAAGTTAAAGCATTAAAAGCATTAGTTTTAGGTCAATATAGATCTTTTGATAGACAACTAATTAATAGGATATTTCGTTCCTATCAAAAACATGAAAATGGCCCCTCAAAAATATTGATTGGCAAAACTACAAGGCAAAGCCGTTGGTAATAAATTAAAGAAACATTATTGAATCGTATGGGATGTCTTGACAAGGTCCAACTAAGCCAAAATTTGATTCAAAATTTTGTAAAATCATTTCAAGCTGTACCAAATGCATATGATATGTATCATATAGGAGTTTGGTTTAAAACGTTATCGTATTATACAGCACAAACATTTCCTTCTACAGAAACTATACCGAAACAAGCCAAAACTAATTTAAATTCGAGCTTAGTAAATCAATCTTTTAAGAATAATATTCGTTATAAAATTGCTGCACGTCGTAAAGACTCAGAGGATTTTGTTATCTGGAAGTTGTTACTACCAGCATGGAAATCATCATTCAGTCATGATTTTGATTTAGTATTTGGTAAATGGTTTTATGAAAGTTTCCGTAATCGAATTGTTTCATCATTAATTTCAGTATTTCCATCTGTATTTGATCGCATTTGTCGTTTACATAGACTTAGAATCATTGATGAAATTTGTACTGTAAGTGACTGGGCATCAAGTTTTAGTGGTGACAAATTATTAGATAAACTTTCAGATGTTTTAGATTTTACTGATGAAAATCCAGAGCGTTTAAATCCATCTGATCATTCTTTCCTAATAAAAAAACAAGTAACGAGTAAAAATATTGTTCGTGGATACACTTGTCGAGTTGATTCAGTTGTTTTTAATTTTACAACGAATCGTTTATTAGGATCACAATTAATTGAGAATTTTTATGATTAAAATTCTTACATAAAATTTAGTAAATTTTCGCTTTTGAAAATTTATTTATTCTAGGGTTTCTAGGAATTTAGGACAAATATAAAATTTAGGATTTAGTTTAATAAAATGAGTAATGTTTTTTATGATCAACTTGATGAGTTAGCTACGCGTTTCTCTGTTCAAGATAACTTTGTTAAAGAAACTGGAACAGTAATTCAAGTAGGTGACGGTATTGCTCAAGTATATGGTCTAAATTTCGTTGTAGTAGGAGAAATCTTAAACTTCAAAGTACCTGGTACTGAAGGAGAAATTATAGGAATCGCTTTAAACTTAGAAGAATTATATACAGGGGTTGTAATTGTAACTAATTCAACAAGTATTAAAGAGGGTACTGTAGTAGAAAGAACAGGAAGAGTTGCAACGGTTCCAATTGGTCCTGATATGCTTGGACGTGTTCTTGACCCACTTACAAGTCCGTTAGATGGGAAAGGACCGATTACAATTGAAACTTCAAGAATGCTAGAACCAACTGTTCCTGGTATTGTTGAAAGACAATCAGTGTGTGAGCCTTTACAGACAGGTATTGTTGCAATTGACTCTATTATTCCTATTGGTAGAGGACAAAGAGAATTAATTATTGGAGATCGACAAACAGGTAAAACTGCCATTGCTTTAGATACTATTATTAACCAAGCAACTGAAAATGTAGTTTGTGTTTACGTAGCAATTGGACAAAAAGCTTCATCAGTAGCATCTGCCGTTCGTGTTTTAAGTGAAAAAGGAGCTTTAAAATACACAGTAATTATTGCAGCTAATGCTGATTCTCCGGCTCCAATGCAATATATTGCTCCATATGTAGGCGCAAGTATTGCTGAGTACTATATGTATTCAGGCCGCCATACTTTAGTCATTTATGACGATTTAACGAAACAAGCCCAAGCTTATCGTCAAATGTCATTATTACTTCGTCGACCACCAGGACGTGAAGCTTATCCAGGTGACGTATTCTACTTACATTCTAGATTGTTAGAAAGAGCAGCTAAGTTAAACGATGTATTTGGTGGTGGAAGTATGACAGCACTACCCATTATTGAAACACAAGCAGGAGATGTATCTGCATATATTCCAACTAACGTAATTTCAATTACAGACGGGCAAATTTTCCTTTCTGAAGACTTATTTAACTCGGGTATTAGACCAGCTATTAATGTAGGTATTTCAGTATCTCGTGTTGGTTCTGCAGCTCAGATTAAAGCAATGAAGCAGGTAGCAGGTACATTAAAACTAGAATTAGCGCAGTTTGATGAACTTCAAGCCTTCTCTCAATTTGCATCAGATCTTGATCCGACAACACAACGTCAATTAGCCCGTGGTCAACGCTTACGTGAGCTATTAAAGCAACCTCAATATGCACCACTTGCTGTAGAAGATCAAGTAGCATTAATCTACACTGGTACAAATGGGTATTTAGATACAGTTGATATTTCAAATATTAAACCTTTCTTAGCTAGTTTACGTGATAAACTTCGTACTAATCCCGAATTCTCTAATGGTATCCGAAACGAGAAAAAACTAACACCGGAATTAGAGACAGTATTAAAAGAACTAATTCAACAAACACAGACTGAATTTGTTAATTCTTAATATAAATAATAAAACAATTTAAGTTTTGTTTAATACCCCCAAGGGAATTCGAATCCCTGTTACCTCCGTGAAAGGGAGATGTCCTAGGCCACTAGACGATGGGGGCTTGTGTTACAAGACATTTATTATTTTCCTGTAATACAAAAAAAATGTCAAGAGTTAATATTATTTGGTAATAATATTAATGTCAGGAGGATTAACTTAGCTATATTTAAAATTTTAGATTACTGTATGAACCTACAAGTTCTTAGCCAGTTAATTGCTTTAACCCTAATAATTTTATCAGGGCCGATTGTTATTGCTGTTTTAGCTTTTAAAAAAGCAAGTGCACTTTAGTTTAAAGCTATTAAATATATTTTAGAATTTATTTTACTTTGTTAGCTAAGTTATCAAATAAACTTTATTTGATAACTTAGTTAATTTTTTATCTTATTAGAATAATAAAAATGAAGCGAGTAACGCGATTTGAACGCGCGACATCAACCTTGGCAAGGTTGCGCTCTACCACTGAGCTATACTCGCAAAGTATATCCTTGATATGTTTTTTCAATACATCTTTAGAAATAAAGGAAAAATTTTTCCTTTATTTCTAAAGATGTATTGAAAAAAACATTTAACGTGTTGCTTTCTTTAATTGTTGTAAAGCAACTCTACCGATGTTATAAACTACCCAGAAGGCTGCACCAATAACTGGTATAAATACAACTAGGATTCGTCCGTCCATGTAGTGTTTTCCTTTATAAATATTTAAATAATTCTCAACCTATTACAAAAAAGGATTTATCTTAAATTAAATCCTGACACCACTACTTATAATTTTATATACAAATTATTAAATTTAATTAGGTGAGTTGCCTGGGGCTCGAACCCAGAACTTTTCGGTTAAAAGCCGAGTACTCTACCATTGAGTTAGCAACCCAAACCCCTTTACAAAGCGGGGTCACTAAAAATGTACCATTAAATCGACTTAGTGTCAAGTACATATTGTTTTTTAATTAAAATTTTATACATTATTATCAAAATCAAGGTCTTCACTTTGGTTATATGTTTCTTTCGCTACATTTGATGCTTTACTATCTGTTTCAGATTTAATAAGCCATTCTAATTCATGTAAAACCTCTTCTAAACTTTGAGGGTTTTCCATTGATGGAATAAAACGTTGAACAAATTCTTTCTGATTTTTTAAAACCCATTTGTCATCATCAGGTAGACCAGAGTAAAATCTTTGATAATGATCAATAGCAGTACGTAGTCGAGTTTCTTGCTCATTTATTCTAGCTGCACCGTAGTAATCATTCATTCTAAGCATTTCATCTTTTTCTTCCTGCATTGCTGCTAGTCTTTCGTAAAAAGGACCAATACCTGGTGGATGTTTTACTGCTTTCATCGCAACTAAGGTGCACGCCTCGTCAATTACATCAATTGCCTTATCCGGTAAATATCTATCCGCAATATAACGTTCCGAAAGCTCTACCGCTTCGACTAAAGCTTCATTTGATATTACAACATTGTGAAATGACTCAAATGATTTTCTAACTCGTGATAAAATACGAACTGTTGACGCAGGACTAGGAGGTTCAACTAAAATTGGTTGAAAACGTCTTTCTAATGCTGGATCTCGCTCAATATACTTTTTATATTCATCGGTTGTCGTTGCTCCAATGCATCTAAATTTTCCTCTTGATAGAACTGGCTTAAGCATATTTGCTGCATCCATTGTACCTTCTGCTGATCCAGCACCTATTAAAGTATGAATCTCATCAATGAATAAAATAGTATCAGGGACATCTTGTGCATGTTCTATTAAAAGTTGAAGCCTCTCTTCAAATTCACCTCGATAACGTGTTCCTGCAACTAGTGCTCCAAGATCCACGGTTACGACACTAGCATCTAGCAATTGTCTAGGTACTTCCTGGTTAGCGATTTTTTGTGCTAGTCCTTCAACTAAAGCTGTTTTCCCAACACCGGGTTCACCAATTATCACAGGATTATTTTTTGTTCGTCTACATAAAATTCTAATCATTCGATCTAATTCACGTTCACGACCAATTAATGGATCTAATAGTCCAAGCTCCGCGGACATTGTTAAATCACGAGTAAATCTATTTAACTCGTATAATTCATCTTCATCAAGTTCAAAGTAGACTCTATAGTTCATTTTTTCCTCTTTTAAAAATATTTTGAAATTATTAAAATTAAAAGTGATTATTTTTTTAAAATTATTTTTAATAATTTTACATTAAGAAACAAATCAAAAATAGGTACTAAAAAGTTTAAATTTTAAAATAGATTCTATTTTAAAATTTGCAATTTCTTTCTATTTATATTCTCTATAAGATATAAACCTGACCCAACACCTGATAACCAATCATAACCTTTTCGATCAATAATAGTTCCTAAATTAGATTTTCCACTACAAACAATTTTTCCTTGTTTCATAATTTGAATTCTATCTGGTTTAATATATTCAAGGAGTCGTTGATAATGTGTGATTAGAATCAAACTTTTTGTTGTTTGAAGAAACCAAGAATTAAATGAACTATCAAGCTGATAAATTAAAATGGTTTTAGATAATGTTTTTAATGCATCAACGTCTAAACCTGAGTCAATTTCATCTAATATTGCTAACTCACAACCAGTAATTGCCATTTGAAGAATTTCATTCTTTTTCTTTTCCCCTCCTGAAAACCCTTGATTTAAGGGCCTCGGCAAAAAGCTAGAGTTCATGTCTAAAATTTTAACATAGTTTAAAATTTTATTTGCAAATCTTAAACTTGTGTTAAGTATATTATCTTTTTTTTTATATCGAGAATGATAAGCAAGACGTAAAAAATCTTGACTACTTACTCCGCCGACTTCCATAGGATACTGAAAACCTAAAAACAAGCCTAATCTTGCTCTGGTCTCAGGTAAACATCTTATTAACTTTTTATTTCGAAATATAATTGAACCATGCAGCATGTTATAAGCTGGATGACCAGCTAATAACTTTGCTAATGTACTTTTTCCGGATCCATTAGATCCCATTATGATTTGTATCTCACCACCTTTTAAAGTTAAATTAACACCTTTCAAAATTAAAGCCTGGTTTCGAGTAATTTCTTGCTCACTTGTTACTGCAGTTAAATTTTTTATTTCTAGCATTTTTTTGTATTTTATTATCAAATACCATTTTTTAAGGTTCTATTTTAACTTATGTAAGACTTTTTTCAACTTTTAGATCTAAAAGTTTTTCAGCCTCTAAAGCAAATTCCATTGGTAATTTTCTAAATACCTCTTGGCAAAAACCATTAACAATTAGTTTAATTGCTTCTTCTTCGGGAATACCTCGCTGATGAAAATAAAATATTTGCTCTTCACCTATCCTTGATATTGAAGCTTCATGTTCGACTCTAGCGCTAGAATTTCTAACATTTATGTAAGGAAAAGTGTTTGTCTCGGATTGATGAGCTAGTAAAAGAGAATCACATTGTGAATAACTCATAGCTTGTGAGGCTTTGCGACCAAATTGAATTAGTCCTCTATACGTATTTTTTGAATGACCACCAGAGATACCCTTAGATAAAATACGACTTTTCGTATTTTTACCTATGTGAATCATTTTCGTTCCAGTATCAGCTTGTTGATAATTTGTTGTTAAAGCAACGGAATAAAATTCACCTTGAGATGCATTACCCATTAGTATACAACTTGGATATTTCCAAGTTACAGCCGATCCAGTCTCGACCTGTGTCCAAGAAATTTTTGATTCAGTACCTAAACAAAGACCTCTTTTTGTCACAAAATTATAAACACCACCTTTTCCTTTTTTATCACCAGCGTACCAATTTTGCACTGTAGAATAACGAATGTGGGCACCTTCGTGTGAAATTAGTTCTACAACAGCAGCATGTAATTGATTGCTGTCATATTTTGGTGCGGTACATCCTTCTAAATAACTTATCATGCTCCCTGACTCAGCGATAATAAGTGTACGTTCAAATTGTCCGCTTTCCTCATTATTTATTCTAAAATAAGTAGACAATTCTATTGGTGATTTCAGGTTTTTGGGTATATATGCAAAAGATCCATCTGTAAAAACTGCTGAGTTTAAAGCAACAAAATAATTATCTGTAATTGGAACTACACTTCCTAAATATTTTTTTACTAATTCAGGGTATTTATTGATAGCTTCCGAAATAGAACAAAAAATGATGCCTAGTTTTAAAAGTTCTCGTTTAAAGGTTGTAAAAATAGATACACTATCAAATACCGCGTCTACAGCTACATTTGCTAAACGTTTTTGTTCATTTAAAGGAATACCTAGTCTTTCAAAAGTATCACGTAATTCTGGATCAACTTCATCAATACTCTTTAATTTTTCTTGTGCCTTCGGTGATGAATAATATTTAATAGCTTGATAATTTATAACAGGATAACTTAATTCTGCCCATGTAGGATCTTTAAGGGACTGCCATTTTTTAAAAGCTTTCTCTCGAAAGTTTATAATAAAACCACTTTCATTCTTTTTATGTGAAATAAGCCTTATTGTTTCTAAATTTAAACCAGATTTAATTTCATCAGACTCTATAATTGTGGAAAAACCATATTTATACGTATTATCACGTAATGGTTTTACACAACGTTCTGAAAATCTACAACCTTGTCTAACTAAATTTATTTGTTTGTTATCTAAAAAAGTTGCCATAATACCTTTATAAAATTTAAATGAACTATATTATTTATTCTATACCATTTAAGTATTTCGTATTAAAAAAAGGCAAAATATAGAAAGTTTTAAGTAATAATAATAAACTATATATTTAGATCTTATTTGTACACTTTTTCGATTTATTTATAAATTTGCTATAATTGGTTCTAAATAAAGGTTTAAATAGTTAAAATTTTATATGATAGAGATGAAGACAATTGAAAATGTTTTAGGTAACACGACTTTTTATGCTTTAATTTTGGCAACTCTTACAAGTTGGCTAAATTTGTTCTTTTTAAAATCTAAAATATGGTCAAACCTTGCTAGGTCTAGTACGTTCTTATCTAGCCTTTTTGTTGTTAATTTACTTTTATCTAGATGGACAAATGGAAAGTACTTCCCAATAAGTAATTTATATGAATCTATTTTATTTTTATGTGCAATACTTTTAATTGGTCAACAATTAGCAGAGCTAAAGTTATCAACACGTTTAATTAGATGTTTAAATCTTCCTCTTGTTCTTTGTTTATACTGGTTTGGTAATTCTGGTCTTCCACCCGAAATGCGAATTATTACAGGGTTAGCCCCTTCATTACAATCAAATTGGTTAATGATGCATGTAAGTGTGATGATGTTAAGTTATGGAACATTAATATTAGGTTCTTTATTATGTTTATTATTTTTATTATTAAAAACATATGCCACTAAAAAAGCTGATTTAACTACTACTACAAACTCAGCTATTACTATAACAAACAATGAAGCTAAACAAACAATCGTTGAAACGAAAAGTTTAAGTAAATCATTACTTGAAATCATTGATATTTGGAGCTATAGACTAATAGGGCTGGGATTCCCTTTTTTAACTTTAGGAATTATATCAGGAGCAGTATGGGCAAATGAAGCTTGGGGTGCTTATTGGAGCTGGGATCCAAAAGAAAGCTGGGCTTTAATTACATGGCTTACATTCGCGATCTACTTACATGCTCGATTAATTAAAGGTTGGACAGGTCAAAAGACAGCAACTATTGGTAGTATAGGTTTTGTCATCATTTGGGTATGTTACCTAGGTGTAAATTTTTTAGGAAAAGGATTACATAGTTATGGATGGATAGGTTAATTGAGAGTACTTTGCTAATGAACTACTTTTATTACAATAAAGACTATTTAAACCAGTTTTAAATACAAAGTTTCGTGAACTTTTTTATAAATTAAAAAATCTAACAGTTATCAAGTAATTTATACTAAGTAAGTTTGTTTCACTATAAATAAGTATACCTAGAGCATATGCTCTAGGTATACTTATTTATAGTGAAACAAACTTAATATTTGTTGTTTTTTTACGAGTAAAAGATCTTAAAACATGATTATCTAGCTTTATTAAAGATTGGTAAAGCGATAAATTTGATGGCAGAAGATTAAAACGAAGCTCGATATAATCACCAATCTTTGCACCTTTAATATTATAGGATAAACTACGTTTACCTCTATATCTTACATGAATTTTAGAAGCTCCCCATTCACGAAGTGTTTTTGCGTAATAATATCCTAAAAATCTTAGTTGTTTAGGTGAATAATCCGACGAAAAAATTAATAAAGATTCATAACGAGATAAAGAATTTTTCATAAATTTCAGTTGTTAAAAATTAATGTATAGTATTAAAGGAATTTTATTTATGTTTTAATATTTGTAGATATTGAATCAAATAAATTTAATAGTTGGTAATCAAATCTTAATTTGGCTCGATTTGTTAAGCCACCGATTTGAATATAATCAAACTTTTTAATAATCCATATCCTTGTATATGATACGTAACTAATAAAAGTACTTAAAATTAATACTCCAAATCCTAAAGATAAAAGTAACTCACCAGGATCACCACGAACCTGTAATCCGGTACATGTGAGAATATCTAAGATTGTCGTATTAATGGAACTTAAAAGTTGTAAATTTTGACCTATTTCTAAATAACTAGACCCATTCAAATTAAAAGATGGTAAAATAAAATCACCCCTTAATGTTTCAAAAAAAAGTGTTGATCCATTTTCTGAAAAAGGTAGCCAACTTATCCATAAGCGTTTTCCTGCAGTAGAGATTGAAGTAACAGGTATTTGATAAATTAAATCATTTAATTTACACTTTAAACCTATAATATCCCAATCTGTTTGATACCAAATGACCTGCTGCTGGTAAAAAGGATGATTTACAGATATAGTAAATGAACTTAATTCTTTTCCATACTCATTTAAGCTTGAAATATTAGTATAAAATTGATGAATTAAACCATCTATATGGCTTACCCAAAAGTCGTTTACTCTAATTGGATATACTGGTAAATTAGCAACAAGATGATCTGACGGAAAATTTTGTAAATAAGCAATTTCACCCTTAGGAACAAATTCTTGAGCAAGTAAACCTCCTAAAGCTGAAATAAAAGAAGCTAACAATATTAGAATAAGGCTTAAATGAACAAAAACAGGGCCAAGTCTTCCAATTAGTCCTTTTGAAGCATAAACAGCTTTGTTTTTTTGGAAAAGAAAATAGTTTTTCTTATGCATTCGAGAAATTACAAAAGGGAACCAATTTGTAGGAAAAACTAAGGATCCATCAAATTTTTCAGTTTCTAAAAACTTTTTCAAAAAATTAAGGCTTCTGCAAAAGTCAAAAGATGGCAGTTGTTGCGTAAAAGTACAGAATATTAAGCTTAAGCCTAATAGTAAATTTAGACAAAAAAACCAACTATTATTAAAAACATTTGAGAAATTTAATAGATTAAAAATATTAGTAGGAGAGCTTATATTTTCAATTAACGGGTTGATCGGTTTATCAGTTTGTTCAACAATAGAACCTATTAAACTGCAAAATATTAAAACAACAAGCAAAAAAATTGCTACCTTAATATTAGATAACCATTTTATAATAAAACGCATAAAATTAAATTGCATAATTAATTTTCTTTATTAGTACTTGGAGTATCGATTGAACCTAGTCGTATTTTACCAGAACGGGCCCATGCTTGTAACTTTTGAACAGATTCTTGTTGTAATTTTGCTAATGGAATAGAATTGTCTATTTCGTTAATAATATCTTGGGTTTTAAATTCTCTACCTTCAGAAAAAGCTTGATACATTGCTTCAATTATCAGTTGCTTAATTTCAGCGCCTGAAAAAAAAGGTGTTAATTTACTTAACTCGTTTATATTATATAATTCCCAGCTTTCTGGTCGAAACATTTTAAGTTGGACTTCAAAAATACTTTTTCGTTCATTTTTATTAGGTAAATCTAAGAAAAAAATTTCATCAAATCTACCTTTTCGAATTAACTCTAACTGAATATTTTCTAAAGCATTTGCTGTTGCAACAACAAAAACAAAAGCCTGCTTTTCGGCTAACCAAGTTAAAAGAGTACTTAAAACTCTGTTAGTTGTTCCACTATCCCCTGTTTGCGCTGTAGTTGTGAAACTTTTTTCAATTTCATCAATCCATAAAATACAAGGAGATAAGGATTCTGAAATTTCAATCATTTCTCGAATACGACGTTCAGATTCACCAACAACTCCTCCAAATAAACGACCTGTATCAAGCCTTAAAAGAGGCAAAAACCAATCATTGGCTATTGCTTTAGCTGTCATTGACTTACCAGTTCCTTGAACCCCTACTAACAATATTCCTCTTGGGACCGGTAAACCATAGTTTTTTGCTATTTCAGAAAAGTGAAGTTTTCTTTTACTTAACCAAGACTTCAGTCCATCAAGACCACCAATATCATCTAAATTTTCATTAGGCTGCCAGAATTCGAGTATTTCTGTACGAGAAATAATTTGCTTTTTTTCTTGTATAATTAAATTAACTGTTGATAGATCTAATTTTTTTTTTGCGGCTATTGATTTTGCAATTAAATACCTAATTTTTTCAAGTGATAAACCTTTACAAGAATTAATTATTAAATTGAATAATTCGCCTTTTAAGCTAATTCCTAAAGTATTACATAAACGGTTTAACTCTTTTTCAATTTCACTAAAGCTAGGGAGCCCAAATTCAATAAATACAAATTTATCTTGTAATTCCGAAGTTAAAATTTTTTGATTATTAATAAAAACAAGAGTTTTAGGTTGCTTGTGAAGGATAGGTAATAAGCTTTTTAGCTCTCTAGAAATCGATAAATCTGGAAAAAAACTATAAAAATCTTTAAAAATAATTAAAGAAGGTATTTGAAGAAATATATTACGAACTTTTGATAATGCTTCAAAAGGGTTACGTTTATACGTTTCATTTGATACTTTCGGGTTAAAACCATTAACAAAATCCCAGCTATATAAAACTCTTTTCAATTTAAATGTCATAAGTTTACGTAGAGCGTATTCGACCCGCTCTTCTTCTGTACTTATCACATAAATAAATGGGGCTTTTGACTTAATAAATAAAACAATTTCTTCTTCAAAACTCATTTTTTCAAAATTTATACATATGTTATAATTAACTATGTGAAGTTTTTGCTAAGCGTTTTCTATTTTTTCTACGACGTGCATTTATAACATTTTGTCCATTTTTTGTTTTCATTCTTACACGAAAACCTGATTTACGTATTGCTTTCTTTTTTGTTCCTTCTAGTGTACGTTTTGTCATAATAGGCTTGCTTTGTTTTAATAGTAATGTCAAATAAATAAATAATTACTTTGACTTAAAGTTTTTTTAATTTTAACATAAAATTAAACACCAAGATAGGTTTTATTTAATTCATTAAAATTTATAAGACTGTTTATTATTAGTGATTGTGTCTCTTTTATAAGTTCTGAAAACTCTTGACTACACAATCTACTATATTCAATTATGGGATCACGCTGTGCGTATGCTTGTAATCCTATAGTATCACGACTTAACGATATTGTTTCACCATATTCTGTCCATTTTTGATCCATAACTTCAAGTATTAGCTTTTTCGAGATATCCAAATAATGACTACTTATTAATTGTTGGTAAGAAAATAACGCTGTTGACGATAATAAAGTAGCAATATAAATATATTGATTTGCTTTAATATTAAAAACGTTTTGATTAAGACTTGCTGAATCATAAAGCTCAATTTCTTCTTCTAATAGTAAATTGTTTAAAGTTCGAAACGAAAATAAATTTAGTAACAAATTTAAAGGGTTACTATATTCTAAAATACATTCACGAAAAGTAAAATATAGCCTTTGGTGATATTCATAAATTTCTTCAAAGGCAGAACTTGATTTTCTATTTTCGTATAAAAATTTTTCTACACGATCTTGTAGCGCATCAAATGTTTTACTAACTGCTAAGTAATCTGTACCTGAAAAAGAATTAGGATTTTCGCGACCTAAAAATGGTGAAAAAATATTAGGGTCATACCTATTAACTAAATCATCTTCCAAACTAATGAAAAACTGTGACTCACCAGGATCTCCTTGTCTACCGGAACGTCCTCGTAATTGATTGTCTATCCTTCTAGATTCATGACGCGAGGTACCTAATATCAAAAGTCCACCTAAGTTACAGACTAATTCTCTAGTTTTACCCAATTCAATTTTAGAATTTTCCAATAATAAAAGGTATAACTGTTTAATACGTTCGTCTAATAGTGTTTGTGGAATATGTGACTCAATATCAATAACATTATCTAAATAATTTTGAATTAAATTTATATCAAAATCTTTTAAAAGTACTTGTATATCAAATAGAATTTTATTCAAATTTTCAGAGTTTGACATTAATGATAAATTCTTAGGACCATGAACTATTAGTTGGTATATAATTTGCCTTAATAAATCATTGATAATATATTTTGAGTTACCACCTAAAATAATATCAGTACCTCTGCCTGCCATATTTGTAGCTATAGTTACAGAATTTAATGCACCAGATTGTGCAACAGTTTCTGCTTCACTCTCTGAATTTTCAGGTTTAGCATTCAACAGTTGGCAATCTTCTAGGCCTAGGGTTTTTAATGTCTCAGCGATAATCTCTGAATCTTCAATAGTAGTAGTACCTACTAAAACAGGTCGACCAACTAAGTAGCATGACATTATAGCTTCAATTAAAGCTTTAAATTTTGCTTTTTTTGTTTCAAAAATTAAATCGGGTAAATCTTTTCGTTTTATAGGTTTTTTAGTTGGAATTACAATAACATCAAGATTATAAAATTCACGAAATTCTTGTTCTGATGTTTTGGCAGTACCTGTCATTCCTGAAAGTTTTTTGTAAAGTGAAAAAAACTTTGGGTATGTTATCGAATTCAAAGTTTGGCTTTCAGGTGTTACATTCACATCTTCTTTACATTCAATAGCTTGATGTAAACCATCAGACCATTTTCTATCTTTAGCAATCCTACCTGTAAATTTATCTATTATTTGTATTTGATTATTTTGAATAATATAATCTTGGTCTTTTTGATAAAATAGTAAAGAACGAAGAGCATTTTCAATAAAAGCTAACCAAGGGTCCTTTGGGTTATACAAATCATCCGTTTGAAAAATTTCGGCTAAAAAATTGTAACCTTCCTCGGTTAAACTAGCTTGCTTTGTTCGGTATTTTGGAACAAAATGTCTATTCGGTACTAGTTGCTTAGCAACCCAGAGTGCTTTCGGATATTTATCAGAAGTTAATGGTTTAGGGCTAGATAAAATTAATGGAGTTTGAGCTTCATCAATTAAAACTGAATCAACCTCATCAATTAAACAATAATTAAATGTTCGAAGGACTCTATTTTTAACTGAATCTGACATTAAATCGCGTAGATAATCAAACCCAACTTCTGTGTTTGTTGTATATGTTATATCGCAAGCATAATTATATTGTCGTTCAACGGTTTCCATATTTTCTCTTATCAAACCAACTTCAAAACCTAATGTTTGATAAACAACTTGTAATAATTCCTTATCACGTTTTGCTAAATATTCATTAACGGTTACAATATGAACGCCTTTGCCACTAAGAGCTTGAAACGATGCAGGAAGAGTTGCAACAAGTGTTTTTCCTTCACCAGTTTTCATTTCCGCAATTTTACCGTCATTTAAAACTAAACCACCAAGAATTTGTGTTTCAAAGTGTTTCAAACCAAGTTTGCGAAAAGCTACCTCACGAGTTAGAGCAAAACTTTCTACGATATTTTGTGTTTTTTTAGAATCATCGTAAAAATTTTTTCTTAGTGTATTTACTTTAAAACGAATATCAGCTTCAGATAAAAAACGATTTTTTGATTCTAAATCTAAAATTTTAGTAACTAAATCATAATAAAAAGGCGATATTTTAGGTTGACGAAAAATAGTAGGGATATTATCAATTTTTAGTAGCATTTTTAAGTAAAAATAAGTTTAAATTTAGAAGTACATTATAATAAGTCGAAAAAGCTAATCTAATTAAATTAAAGGATTAGCTTTTTTACTTTACCTCTTTAATATTTTGCGATGTTAATATTTTTAAATCAATTGATTTTATTATTTTCTTTTCTATTATGAAACAACAGTATCAATTAAATAATACTCCAGAGTTACAAAGAGTATCAATCAATTCACAAGAAGAATTATTCAAAAGCTCTCCATTAATATTGCTATTTAATCTTTATGACAATAGATTCATTCACGAAAAATTCTTGAACCAAGTGTTAGTAGATTTAATTGAAAATAAACAAATGATGAGATATGATTTTCAAAAGAAAGTTTACTATCTATATCCTGAAAGTTATTACTTAAGTTCAAGAGTTTTTAGCAAATTGAGAGCTTTAACTATTGTTACTTTAATATATATGTTATTAAAGTATATTAAATACAAAAAACTTATTCATAAAAACTTTATATTTTTGAACATGTACTCAAACATTGTGTCAAAAGTTTTTTCTTTACGCATTTCACTAATTTTTCTAATGTTTAGAAAAATTTTAAACAGTTTTAAAATAGAATTTTATAAAGCTTATAAGTCTATAAAAAAAACAATTAAAGTAAACTTTATGTTTTTAATTTTGAACTATATAGATTATAAAAACACATCGACTAAAAAAACTTTTTAATAAAAGTTATATGACATTTTATAATTCTACTACTCAAAACCTCTGAAATTTGATTTTGATGTATATCAAATATTTACAAGTCATATTTTAATAAGTTTAACAATATAAAACGTCATATGGAGAATATTCAGAGTCAATTAAGTAATGCAAAATATAAAACTTTGATTAAAAGTAAAGAAATTCTCAAAACAACTATTAACTCAATAGAACTCGAGCCTACAAACAATAAAATAAAGAGAAATCCAACTTTTATAAAACTTACAAGTAAAACGAAGCCATTTCATAGATGTAAAATATATTTGAGCTTAGTAAAACAAGCTATGAATAAATTTCCCACTTTTAAGTATAAAAAATTTAATGAAATTCAAAATTTCTTAAGATATGATAATCAAACTAAACTGGCTTCAAAGTTAAAAAATCAGTTTTATGTCAACAAAATCTTTATAGCTAAATTAAATTTTGTTTACTTACTAAAAGCTAAAATAAAAAAGCTGAGCTACATAAATGAGAATATAAAAGTAAAATTTTTAGAACTTAAACCTTTCATTTCAAACTCGTATCTTCAAATATTATTGAAATTTGAAAAATATTTGTTTTTTTATATAAAATTACTCAAAAAAAGTAGTACAAAGCTAAAATTTATAAATTTTATTCAAAGAAAAGTCGAACAGCTTCTAAGTCAATTAAATAAAAAGACCAAATACCTTAAAGATATTCTATTTAAGCTAGTAATTAAAATCTCAGATTTTAAAAATTCTTTTAATAAAAAAAAATTTATTGACTACTTAAGTCGATTGGGATTTATTTTAAAAGTATATTTTATACCTTTCATTTTTTTAGCTAACCAATCATTATTACCATTTATACAAGAATACGAAGAATTAATGGTAAGTAGTTTTTCGTGTAAGATCTTTGAGAAGTTGCCACTAATGACAACACTGATTAGAATATTTAACCCTTTGATAAATAGCTACAATAAAATGGTTCAATTTTGGGTTATTATAGCCTATTTTCTAATTTTTCCAACAGGTTATAAATCACTAAAATTATCATACAAACTTGGTTATAATGGTAGTATAGCATTTATATTTTTATTAGTTAATTATAGTCTAGGTTTAAGCCAGGAAATTGCGATAACAATTTTTGAATGCCTTAAATTAATTAAAGATATACTTTTTAGTAACTACTTAGTAAAACATTTAAGTACAGTAAAATATAAAGAAAAAGAAGAATATACAAACATTTTTACAAATCTTGTTCAAAGATACGAATTACAAATAAAACAAGATTATTTTAACTGGCTATTGTTTTTAAATCATTTTATTTTGTCACCATTAGCATTTATAAGTCTTGCTGTTTTAGTATATAATTGCGTTTATTATATAATTTATAATAAAAATCCTAAAATAACACTTATAACTAAAGCTGCATTGGCAACAATTAAAAATCCTCAAGAGGAAGAATAATTAATAACTGAAGGAGACACCCTCTTATGAGATACTATTTTATACTTGCAACTAAAGAATTCTTATTTGAAATAGAACCTGTAGAGGAAGTTTTGAGAGAAAGAGCTCATTATTATTCTAGTAAAAATAAACAAGTCGACTTTTGGATTCTCCCTTCACCTGAATTTTTAAATATATATTCAAGCGAATTAAAAGAGCTTATAAAGGGTAATTCAAGAGAGGATTTAGTCGCTATCGTTTCTACAGATGTAGATTTTACTTACTGGTTAAAGTTACGTTATCAAAATGTAATTTCTGGAAGTTTTACTGCTCCAACGATAAAAATTTTACAGCCTCTAGCTTACAATTAGTTCAATTAAGAAACTAATTTTAATTTATACAAATCAATATGACAAACATTTATAGCATTATAGAAAGTTTTGGACGACAATTCTGGGTTGAGCCAGACAAATTCCAAGATTTTTACAATTTTAAACTAACAAAGTCTAGTAAGAATATAGTAAAAACAAGTTCACGTAATTTTAAAGCAAGCTACACACACCAACCCGAAAAAGCTAAGATTGTGTTATTTGATCGCGTGATGTTTTATAGTAACGACAATAACGTATACCTTGGTAAACCCTTATTAAATGACTTTCGTATTGAAGGAAGTTTATTACCCGGTTTACGTAAAAAATCAAAACTTGTTGTATTTAAGATGCGAGCGAAAAAAGCTTATA